TTGTACCAGCCTCCTTGCGCCCCGCCTTGCTCATCCATAGTATACTCATCCCCACCATCTGGGTCAATACGTAGCAACATGAATCGTTCCCGACTGATTGGCTCGGTGGGGAGGCGAGTCAGGTATAGACGCTAAGGAAGAATGAACCAGGGCAAGGGTCGGGTTCGAACTGATGTGATTACTTGGAATAATTCCATGGGCGGGATGGCGGCAACGCTTGCCACTAGGTCATGCATGTAGGACTCGCGGGCGACGAAGCACCCTGCGGGCGGCCTTGCACGCGGAGGGGCAGGAGCCCATATTTTGTGAGTACGGCCGGACATCGAACCAACCCGAGACACCTATTGCGGGAGTACCGGTGGCCACGATCTGCAGCCACATTCATTGGTGCAAGCGCGAGACAACCCAGGGATTTACTTGGCCAAGATATTGGTGGCCCCCCGGCGCGACGTGATATCATTATCCAGGGTACTTCCTGCATCTATATATAAGCTCCCTCGGCTGCCACGGACACATGAGCAATTACAAGTCTGACCCACCGTGGGCAGTGTCGCTGGGAGACCGGGCTACGGTTGTAGGGACGGGAAATCAGTAATGAGTTCCCCTGGAAACAAATATTGTACCTTGGGTCTAAGACTGATTGATCGTTCGGGCTCGGCCAGGGACTTGCCGCCTCGCCGGCCCCTACTCCTGATGACCCAGCTGCAGAAACTGAAGCCGTTCCGCCGTGCACATTGGAATGAGCCAGCCGGGGAGGGACGGCGGAGTGGCACCGCCGAGGTGGGTGGCGCTGAAGCTTCCGCGCCACTATACCACTATTATAGGGAGGAGCGTATTGTGCCATGCGGGCGGATTAGACACAGGATTACCGACTGCCCGCGGCAGCCGCGCCGAGGAACAGGCGGGGGGGGGAGCAGCGGATACTTAAGAGATGAGGTAGACCCTATTATGTGTGAGTGTCCCGCTTAAGGGGAATTAGGTAACGAATACAATTCCACCTACGCGCGATCCGCAGAAAGCCAGCCCCGTTCGCTGAGAATCGCACGGTATGAAGGGAGATCCTGGACTCTGGAGATCCACCTTGCTGCAATACGGAGCGGGAGAGAAATAAGGCCGAAGCCGATCAATCCCCGGCTTTCGCAGGAAGAACTACTAACTGATCCCCAATATTCATGTCACGTCGAGGTCGCACAGCAGGGGTGAACGCAAAAGCTGGCCCAATTTATTGTAATCGATTAGTCAACATGTTGGTCAACCATATCCCTAGGCACGGGAAAAAATCACTGGCTTACGGAATTCCCTGTAGCGCCATGGCTAGTGTGGAACGAGAGACGGGGAACAATTCGTTATCCATCCCACGTAGAGCGATACGTAGGTTGACTCCTGATGTGACCGTGAAGGCGCGACGTATGAGCGGATCGACCTATCAGGTCCCTGCAGAGATGGAATCCGCACGAGGAAAAGCACCTGCTATCCGTCGGTCATCATGGGCAGCTCGAAGACGTCCGGGACGAAGTATGGCTTCCAACCTAAGTCTTGAACTCATGGACGCCGCAAGGGGTAGCGGGAACGCTATGCGCAGGAAGGAGGAGACTCAGGGGATGGCAGAGGCCAATAGAGCGTTCGCGAGTCCCCGCCTTCCCAAGTGAGCCAGCCAATCCTGATTAGCTCATTATATGTATCCTAACTATATATGTGTAATGTGTATCCTAACCATATACGTGTATGCCCACTAAAGAATTAGGGCGGTAGGTCGCCGGGTCAAGGGGCGCCCGCCGTGCCGTTTCATGGAAAGTGATAAGTCGTATGTATCTGCCCGCCCATGGACGGGAGCTAGCCCCTGCGGCTACGGAGCGTCCAGGTCTGCGTCTTCATCCGTCGACAGGATGCGTCACCGGGAGGAGCGGGCGTCGGACCCAAGAAACCGCCGTGGGATACCCACCCGCTTCTTGTGTATGAAGCAAGTTCTCCTGCCCCAGTTCGCGGTTCTTCCCAACTGTATATACATGTGGCCGCCGCTCACCTTACGCCTGTTATAGCTGCTGGGCGGCGCCCCTCCACTGCTGGGCCTTTCCAGGAAGCTCCATCCGTTCCTGCATGGACGGCGGGCAGGCCCATACCTATTATATTATTAGTACCGAGCGGATCTTCCGCGGGTGTCACTTTTATAAATTGCCACTCGTGAATAGTGCGCGAAGTTGCTGACAGGCAGGAGGACCACCTGGTCAGCCCTCAACCCCCTGTGTAACTCCTGTAATTGGTACGAAAGATTGGTCCGCCCCGTCCCGTGGACCATATGTGCCCGGGCCCAGCATATGCTTCTGACCGCCGGAGCACGTAGTGTCGCAACTCATTGGGAGGAAGCTTGTCTTACGTTGGGCTAACAGACTTTGGTATAATTAGCTTAACGGTCCTCCCATCAAGGTCCAGTTTATGCAACAAATCATGCGGGGTGCCGAGCAGTCACAAAACGGGAGTAGCCTTGGCGGTGAAATAATGGTAGACATGCGTGCGGGATTCAGCAAAGTCTCGTGCTCGCAAGCATGGGGTTCAAGTCCTCTTTGAGGCACACCATTTGTCTGTTATCGCTGCCACCACTACTTACTACACCAGTATCGATCCGAACCCACAGCATACAAGAGATAACCAATCGGTGGAAGGATGACGATTGCTGGGAAGATCTTCCTCTGGCCAGTGGGTATCCCGAGGTCCCTCTAATCGCTGCTGTACGATCCACTAATGAGTGGTCAGACATAGTAACGTATTTGGCCAAGGAAGCGGCGAGCGCTGGCCCGAGTGTTCCATGCGCGTTGGATCCCCTCTGCTCTGCAGGGTCTGTAGGATAGAGATATGTGTCCGCGAATCCGCCGGTCTATCGTTCGATTAGTTGGCAACCGCTGCTAATACGTGTCAACAAGGACGGGGATGGCCGTGCGCCGTCGCGAGGAATAAACCTTCCTGGCGCTCGTGGTCGCAGCAGGACGTGGAGTAGCTAGAATAATCAAGTTATGCTACACTACTTCATCGGGTATCTCACAATGGATCGGACTTGATAAGCCGTGGTTATCCATCCCCCTTTGGGACTAAACTATTCATGTATGGCCGGGAGAAATAAAGGTACTACGGAAGAAGTAAATATCCCCGCATTTATTGCCACTGCACCGTTCATCTCAATTCCCACGGCATCTCTCATCGTTCCCTACGTTAAGACGGCCAGCCAAATCGCAAAGGAACGAAGTTTGAGGAAGCTGCTGAGACTCCGCGGCTGCCTGCTCCGTAGACCTTGATAGAGATTACCCCTGGAATGGTGTGCCACAGCTAGAACCTACCTAGCCTTTCGCTCCTGGTGAGGAGGGGCGGTAGCATATTACTTAGCATCACTATCTCAGATCTGGTAGATCCTTCTCGCACATAGGTTGAATCGCTTTTCACCCGGCTCCGCAGCGGTATCTGGCTCTCCTCGGCGCGCGCCCCGAGCATTAACAAGTAATGGGGGGTGGTCCCTGGAGGTATTCGTTCGCCATCATAAGAGGGGGCCCCGTACCGACCGCGTGGCGGGTCTTTGACCCCCATAAGACCCGTGCAAAACTGTTAGGCCCGGTCGGGCAACCGGTCGGGCAACCGAGTGGTAATTCGTTATTTATTTTAGCACGTAGCTTGGTAGCGGACAGACGGGCGGGTTCCTTTCTCGGCAGGGTGTATCGGTGATAAATCGGGGACAAGGGGCACGGCGAGTGATCAGGGCGGCAACCCAACTCAATGAGGGCAGACTGGGAGATGCAGCTCGAGGCTCCACCTGCTGATACTCACTACGAAACTGAGGATGCCACAGCTACCAAGGGGAACGAGCTCGAGGGCTACCTCTCGAAGCGAGGACTGCTGATGAGACTACACGGGGAGAAAGGCTTTGGGCGGCCGTGCTGCAAATCAACCGTTTCGCAATTCAGAACTCCTAGCGGAGGGAACTACAGACAGAGCTTGAACACTCGTGCTTCCATATACGCGCAAAGATGCTGCAGTCCGCCGGAATCGGGTATTATGGGCGATCGCACCAATCATTCCGTTCCAGTATTACGATGTGGCGATCACACCAATTATTCTATTCCAAATGGCAATCACACCAGTTATTCTGTTCCAGAGGAGGCAGACAGAGAAATAATAACTATGGAGGAATAGCTATATGGGGACAATAACACCACAGCGGGACGGCGCTCCACTTCATGAGCAGCCTGTTTCGCAGGGGATTGAGACAAAAAATATGACGGCGCGGCGGGACACTCTACTACTGAGCACTCCGCCGCCGGCAGACTGCTTCCTGTGGCCTGCTAGCGATTGCCCACTGGCTGAGCACGGTGCTTATGCCACTGAAGAAGATGTGCCAACCATCGATTTATCTGCCGCTACAAAGGGAGGCTCCTCCGAGGAGATTGAAACGTTGGTTGGTGCTATTGGCGCAGCATGCAGAGGCACCGGCTTCTTCCAGGTCATAAACCACGGAGTGGGGAAGAATCTGATGAAGCAGGTGCATGAGGCTGCTCACAATTTTTTCGAGCTGCCTGAGGATGCAAAGCTAGCGGCTTCACGAGCACCGGGGAGCAGCTTCGGATTCATCGGGTTGTCGGCCGGAAGATCCAAGTCGAAGTGCCCGTGGAAGGAAACTATGTCTATGCGTTACTCGCCGCTATCTAACATTGACGAGGAGCACCTCCGCAAGATTTACAAGCTGGACGCCGAATACAAGAAATATCGTGCTCTACACAGTACTTACTGTGAAGCGATGGACAAGCTGGGGAAGCAGCTGATTGGGCTAATTGCATGCAGCCTGGGATTGCCCCCCGACTCATTTGGCAAGTGCTTTGCTCGAGGCTTCCACATCTACCGGATGAACATGTATCCGCCATCCAGTCACTACTCACGGATGCTTGGCACTGGACCTCACACAGACCCGTGCGCACTTACGATTATTCATCAAGATGAGGTGGGGGGCCTACAAATCTACGGGAACAGCACATGGATGACAGTGAGGCCTCGCTTTGATGCGCTTGTTGTCAGCATAGGTGACATACTCGAGTTACTGTGCAACCATCGTTACAAGAGTGCGAAGCACCGTGCTGTGGTACATGCTTACAGACCCAGGTGCTCGATCGCCTTCTTCATCAACCCGGGCGTGGACGAGGTGATTAGGCCTCTCCCTGAACTATTGGGCGACGAGTCTTGTTTCCAAAGGCACACGGAGTTCCGTTGGGGGCAGCTGCTCGAGTTCATACAGAGGCATTACAGGTCCGATTTGCACACGTTCGAAGCTTTCGAGGACTACTTGAAGAAAGCATCATCACAGTCGTAAAGAAGCAGCAGCCTGGAAGAAATGTACACAGGGGGGGGGGGGCTCTTATCACCAAAATGCAGCAGCAGCCTTGGAGGAATGCGGAGAGGAGAAAAATGGCGCCACTCGACTGAAATGCGGCAGTAGAGTAGCAGCCTTGGAGGAATGTACAGACGGCACCACTCTTATCGCTAGCTTGTGAACACAAGTCTTTGAGCTTTACTTTATGATTAGAGAAGAAACCGCCTAAAGAAGTTAGTTGCCCGAGTGACTGACCCAACCAAGGTGGGCCCGGCCCACATCATTGAGATGAATCCGCGCGGTCGGTCATAGATACATTCTATGGAATAGTCAAGTTATTTTTTTATTTGTGGCTTGAGTAGGTGACCCGCCCAAAAATCAGTGGCGCGCCGTCCGCCCAACTATGATACGGTCGCCCCCGCCGAGTACGCGCCTAGGGTATCTAGCCCGGGATGAACGAGAAACGGGCCCCGCCACAGCTGCGGATGGGGCCCGCAAGCGTGGAGCGGATCGACCGAGCTAGGCTCGGGGTGGAATCGCTACGCATACCCCTGTGGCGCCGTGGCAGGCGGCCTCCCGCAGCACATTGCCAGAGGGTGGTACGGTATAGCTAAGCTAACTGATCCGTTTACGCCGGAAGCAGAACCGATTCATTTACTTGGCCGGGCACGGAAGGATAGATCGATTGGTCCGTCGCCAAAACTTCGGTACTATATTCGGTACTACATTATGATCGAGCTCGTAGGTGGGGAATAAGCAGGTGTCGCAGCAACAGGATCGGGAAGGGCTCAGTCGGAAACGCCCCCTGGGAGGGGATTGAGCCGTCGATTACGTGGTAATCACTCACTCCCGTCGGGCTCATTGATGAGCAGCAAGAGACGCTTGTAAAACCATAAGAAGGCATATTCGGATCGACGGATCCATACATAAGTAATTATTGATAAGCGTCCAATGGATTGGTCATCCATCACGATCGATCATTGGAGCCCGCTCCTCCCCCGTGCCACAGGCGAAGGAGAGGATGTGGGAACTACCATCGGGGCAGCCCAAGCAGTATTGACTATATCCATAAAGATTCTCCCTGTTCGTCTACCCGTGTCCCTGGCCAAACGGTCAGGAATTTGTCCCGTCCCTTTATTATTGATTGTGACGCAGAAATGTTGTGACTGTATGGGGCGCGTACGATCCGCTACAAATGGTATAACCATATGAGGAGCTTCCGGCACTGTAGGGCATTGGATTACTAACATTGTACATTTCGAACACCCTGCCTCAGCCCCAAACACCGGCAGGAAACTGCTAGACTCGGGTCCCCCGACCACGAGGAATCCGTCAGCCAAGTGATTGCGGCCTGCTCACCCCCCAAGAGGGGGCTCATGCCTGCCCCGCAGCGGGAGGGCCTATCAGTACGGCGAAAATGGGGGTCATGGAGTCACCCGTGGCTGATATGAATGAGGGTAATGTCGCCATACACATTTAGCGCGCAACCACCGAGCGAGAATCGCAAATCTAGCGTGTCAGGCGACACCTGGATTCGAACCAGGGATGGAGGATTTGCAATCCCACGCCTTACCACTTGGCCATGCCGCCCCACCAAACCGTGATCGAGCTTGCTTAATCCCCAGACGAGGCGGGAATGCCACCGAAATTGCCGAAGCCTAAGCTACTTCATTATAAAAATGGTGGACGGCCCAGTCAAGTGCCCGTTCCTCGCCGAAGAATGAAGAATATGGAGGAGGAGGAGGAGCGCCCGACTCACTTGACAAATCCGTTCACCTTGTTCATGCCGCGTTATAACTCAACGGATCGTTATAGTATAAGTTGGCGGCATGCCTTGCCAGGAGCGTTTTGCTCGTTGCCTCCTGCCCATGGCATAACGCGGATCCAGAGATGGCGGCGACCCTCATTCATTGGGATTGGCCCGAACATTTTGCTACAGGGGCAAATACCCGCTACACGATGTTTGGATCCGCGCGGTTCCCCAACTAACAACCACCATGGGGCCATTGAGCCGACCAATGCTGGAATGATCCTGTGGCCCCTGGTACGAATGGTCTGGGCTGCCACTGATGATTATAAAGCTTCCTGGATATGAGGGGGGAGCGCCAGTGGCCCGGAAGACAAGACTCTGATCCGAATGGGACCCGGATATCCCGCACATGAAGAAGGAAGGAAGGATTGGCCGGGCAGCCGACCAGTTATGGCATCCGCAGCCAAATAGCGATAACCGCACCTGATTGATGATTGGGCCGCAGGTGAAATTACCGCTTGATGCAACGACGGGGCCGGATGGGGAGGAAGAAATGGCTGCTGGTACCTGCCAGCACAAAGAAGCTATGGGTTTCCCTCCACCATATCCGGTTGACGTGGGGGGGGAGGGGGACACAAAAACAAAGCTATGCAGTACTTATAGAATTTGTTACAATCAACGGGGGGAGGAGCAGGCACCGCATCAGCATCTGGTTAACAATAACCTTATGGGTGGCCGCTCGAGGGAGTAGCAATCAATCAATTACGTATGAAGTAACGGAAAATTCGGTGTCTGTGGGCAGAATTAAGCGCCCGCCGGGAAAGCCGCAGTATGGCCTCGATGAGGGGCTTAACCCTGGTAGGGCTGGAATGAAACATCAGACCGAGCGGTTCACGTGATGGCAGTTACTATTGAGTGTTACTATTGAGTAAAAATAACTGGCCCTGCCACAGTAGGGGAGAATTACATGGGTTCCAGTGCGGAGCGCTGCCCGGCCGGTTAACCGTGAACGGTTGCGGCGACGCTTCAGCCTTATCATTCTGTTCCACCATTACCAGGTGGATAACGCTGGTTCATTGTCAAAAACCATGTATCCCGTTAATATGGTCATCCGTTTAGGCAGGGCCGGCAACCCGGTTGCACGCGATCAATCCAGGCTTGATTCTATAGACATAGTTCGATCCGGTCCCCATAGGGGATCTACCTCCGGCTTTACTCGTCGAGCGGGGCGCAATAACCGTGGGATTATAACTAGTCGTCACAGGGGGGGCGGCCACAAACGCTTGTATCGGCAAACCGATTTCCGGCGCAGCAAGAGGGGTGTACTCGGGAAAATTGCAACCGTGGAGCGTGACCCAAACCGTGGCGCACACATAAGTCTTGTGCACTATGAAGACGGTGACAAAGGTTATATTTTGCACCCCGAGGGGCTCAGTGTGGGAGATACCATTACGACCGGTCCGGACGCCCCTATTATAATAGGAAATGCCTTACCTTCGAGCGCGGTTCAAATTAGTAACTCACGTAGCCGGTAAGAACCGATCGGGTTCAAAGCAGAACCCGGGAATCTGTCACCGATTCAAATGTGCCACACTTGACGGGGCAATCCCAAAGGCGTACCAACGGGAGACAACAGCGGGCGAGTGCTGAGCTATATATATACATATATAGTATTGACCACAGAAGCGGGACAATATGGAGAAGGACGTATCGCCTGAAGCACGCATCATCACTTAAGATGCTGGCTCACCCTCCGGGTACCTGATCTGCCCGCGGAGTTATTTACATTCGATTCGATGGTCAAAGGCAATCTCGGAGCCGGGCGCAACAGTGGCGCGCGTGACAGATAAATAGTTGCGGGGTATGCCTCCCAAGTCTTCCGATACACACACGGCAGTGTGTGGGCGCACGTAATTCGCTAAAGTTGCTCATTCTGGTGCCACATTTAAAGAATGGGCCGGATGACACAAGGGTGGACCCGGGATGCAAAGGGTGCAGAATCCTTGATGGTCCGTTTCCACTTATTTGTAGGCCAAACCTGTCACTGGATCGGGTAGGACCCCATCCGGAAAGCTGCATGCCTTTAGAGGGGCTCGTACAGTTCGGGATTAGGGGCCTCCATTTCGCATGGATGGGAGTAGCCTACCCCAGCCAAAATGCCTTTGGGCACAGTCATACACAACATCGAGATAGTGCCGGGGAAGGGGGGCCAGCTAGCTAGAGCGGCAGGTACTCCGGCAAAACCCATTGCGAAAGAGGGTCGGTTGGCCACACTAGGACTACCATCTGGGGAAGTTCGCCTAATATCCCAAAACTGCCTTGCGGCCGTGGGACGGGTGGGCAATGCCAACTCCGATAGCCGGGTATGGGGCAAGGCTGGATCCAAGCGTTGGCCCGGCGTGCGTCCTAGTGTCCGGGGGGTCGTTATGAACCCCGTGGATCATCCGCACGGGGGCGGTGAGGGAAGAGCCCCGGTTGGCAGGAAGAAACCTTCTACCCCCTGGGGGCGAACTGCGCTCGGGGGAAGGAGCCGTAGGACGGACCGATATAGTGATAATTTTATTCTCCGCCGCAGGGCTAGCTGAAGAGAACGGACGGGAGGTGGCTAGGAATGACACGATCAATACGGAAAGGTCCTTTCGTGGCCGAACGCCTACTGAGGAAGATCGGTAGCGTTGGCGCAGGAGGTGGGGGAAAGGTTATAGTAACTTGGTCCCGTGCGTCCGCCATAGTACCAACTTTGATTGGTCATACGATCGCTGTTCATAATGGGCGGGAACATTCACCCATTTATACGACAGATCGCATGGTGGGCCACAAGCTGGGGGAGTTTGCGCCCACCCGAACATTTCGTGGGCACGTGGGTAGTGACAAAAAATCTCGTCGCTAATTTCCTCAGGAGGTGACGCCCCACGAAGAGCGACAGCTCGTCGAGTCCTGCCGAGGTTCGGGTAGTGACCAAGCATATCAATATTCCTGCCAGTAAGCTGCGCAGGGTGGTCGATCAAATTCGTCATCGTTCGTACGAGCAAGCACTTATGATATTGGAATCTATGCCCTATCGGGCGTGCCCCCCTGTTCTACGACTAGTCTCAGCAGCCGCGAGTGCTGGTCAAGCCGGGGGCTTGAGCAAAGCTGAACCATTCGTAGTCGGGGCTGAGGTGGGTAGAGGTAGATACTATAAAAGGGTAAGGCCCAGAGCCCAAGGCCGCGCTTTCCCTGTGCGTAGGCATACTCGCAATGTAGCCCTTGCAGTGAGGCACGGACGTATGCAGAAAGATGGGCGCATCGGTTGGTAGAGGCATATTGTGTTGCGCCAGTAGTATCGAAGGAGGGTGGATAACGTATGGGACGGAAGATTAACCCGCTCGGGTTCCGGCTTCGCATCAATAAAAATTACCATTCCAATTGGTCCGCACAACCAAAGATTTATCCTGAGTATATTGCGAAGGATCCACAAGTACGTGATTGTATCGACGCTTATGTGCGTGGCGGCACGCGGCACTCTGACTCCAGGGACGGCACGGAGGGAATTGAGCGCATCGAAATTGGAAGAAAAACCGACTTGCTTTTGGTAGAAACACGTACGGAGTCTCCGGCCATGCTGATCAAGAGCCACGGTCGGGGGATCGAACAATTAGGTAAGGATGTGCAACAAATTTTATCGGATAAGGTTGGAAGGGTCCACGTGACCCTGGCCGGGATAGCAAAACCTTATGGGGAACCGAGTGTACTCGCAAAGTATATTGCTTCGCAATTGAAAAATCGGGTTGCATTTAGAAGAACCGTTAAAAGAGCGATTGAATTAGCGGGCAAGAATGATCGTAAGGGTATAAAGATACAGATTGCGGGGCGTCTAAATGGAGCCGAAATTGCTCGTGCCGAATGGGCCAGGGAGGGCAGAGTCCCCCTGCAGACCCTGCGGGCTCAAATTGACTATTGTTACTATCCAGCGCAAACCATTCACGGAGTACTGGGAATAAAAGTTTGGGTACTTAGGGACGGGCCAAAAGGCTGAGCCCCCCATCCGGCTGACCCGCCGTGCGTGATATAACAAGTGACTATCAGAAGTTATTGAGATTGAATTGTGCCTACCCGACGGGGGGGGGGTGTCGGCGACCCCCAAAACAATGGTGTGCGTGCGATTGGCGGTTGATACACAGAATCGTAATACGTTGGCAAAGCAATACCGTGCTGTATAAGACGCCATGCTTAGTGTGCGGCTCGTCTCGATCGTAGTCCCTCGGGTCGGTTGATTAGGGGCCAGGGAATTGATAGTGGCCAGATCGGCCACCGGCTGAAACCGACTCACCGCTCCGTACCGCCGTGGTCCTTCTAAGCCAACCAGGTAGTTCTGGCTGTTGCAAAAGCTCTTCCCCCCAGATAGATTCCTATTTGCGCAGCGAGGAGCCGCACTGTTGCCCAGAAAGTAGGATCACCGAGGATGTCTTGCTTATATAGCGTATGGTCGCTGGATAATGCTTATCACCCTTCAGTGCGCGGTGTAATCAGGCATGGGATCTCTCGGTGTAAATACCTGAAGCAACCCCGTGTAATGAGAAGCCCGAGGTCGACGAATACTAATATGGTTGACCCTCACTGCGGGGCAGAGGAAGATATAACGGGTATAGGGCTTCACCGCGGATGAACGACCCGATCGGCAATTGGGGAGCTGTGGGAACGACGGGACTCGTGGGCGAAGGGCAGGAATTTAAAAATGCTTTAATCGCCCCGCAATGGGATGGCGGAGGAAGCCTTGGAGAATTATATATACGTATATGCATATGCATATATATATATCCCCCAATAGCAGTGACCGGTACGGGAGCCTGATCGACTCTAACCGACTGATCCAACTATCCGCGGCGGAGGATCCGGCAGGGGCATGCATCCGCCCGTGAAACGACAGATCACCGACTGAACTTGCCTCGGGCATGCATCGCAAGGGGGACCGCCACGGCCACCCCTTAATGGAGGCGGCCAACCGATAAACACAGGGAAGTGCTTGCCGGACATAGTATTCGGTCATTCTCCCTCGCTGATCGCGCGGACTGACCTTAAATCACGAGTCAATCTGGTTTTAGTTTGTCCGCCACCCGTGCGGGCGCAGGGTGACACGGCAGCACATTCTTAGTGTTAAGCGGGGCAATAGTACTGTGTTTAGTACGATAATGACATCTTCACGAGGAGCCGGATGGGGATAAAACCCCGCGTCCGATTTTGAAGCAGAGATGGAACACAAAGAAGTCATCGACTGTAACCCTGTAAGAACAAGGTTTCGTAAACAGCATCGCGGGAGGATGGGAGGAATATCCGCCCGGGGCAATCGCATCTGCTTCGGTAGGTTTGCCCTTAAGGCCCTTGAGCCTGCCTGGATCACGTCTAGGCAAATAGAGGCGGGTCGGCGCGCAATCACTCGCCACGCCCGCCGGGGCGGGAAGATATGGATACGTTTATTTCCAGACAAACCCATCACCATGAGACCAGCGGAGACACGTATGGGGTCAGGGAAAGGCTCTCCGGAATATTGGGTATCCGTCGTTAAACCAGGTAGAATACTCTATGAGATGGGCGGAGTACCGGAAAACGTTGCTGGAGCGGCGATGAGAATAGCTGCATACAAAATGCCTGTGCGCACCCAGTTCCTCGCCCGTGAAGAAAACGTGGGCCCATGAGCGCCCGCCAAATGGGCAAACATAGGTGAGATGTTCCTGCATCTTGCGAATGGGTGTACCATCAATATCCAGACGCCGGGCGCGCGCGTTCCGCCTCCGCCATCATGGGGGGTCCCCGCCGTCCCTGTTGGAGCGCTCCGGACGTGGGAGGCAGTGATGAAACTAGGGAATAAATGTGTATTTGAGTTTTGAGCGCTTCCCGAGCGCTAATGGTAGTTGCAACCGCAATGCTAGTGGCATAGCCAACGCTGTGGTTGAAGTGGCAGCGGTATCTAATATGCCTCCTGATAGGCCAGAGGTGGTTAGAGCCATGATGACGTATGCCCGCAAGGGCTCCAAGGTTGGTGGTGGGACGACATTACCACCCGGTGACAACATTTTTACTGCTGCCGGTGGGGAGAGAAACCCCAAAGGGACTCGGGTCTCCGGCCCGGCGGCGGCTACTCGGTGATTAGGGAGGCGCTACCACGCTGGCAGTCTCCATAAGCATTATGAGGAATGGAAAGCCACCGCATTTCACGGTGGGTGATAATAATCTAGCGGGCCCACAATTATGCTTTGCCCCGTGCGGGGATCATGAAGATTCGGTCTACAACGGAGGGCACGAGCCAGCCGGGATCATTCACGGCTAACTTCCTGGGGTCTGCCCACCGAGTCACAGAGGATGGGACGCTGCCACGGCGCAACACGAGGGATAACTTCGCTGCGCCGAGCAGAACTTCGGAATAAAAATTCTCCAGTTGGGTCCACTGATTACTTATTCAAACGCCCCCTCACTTGCGGAGGCCCCCATGAACTTTATCGGGCGCGGTGGGATATTTTTGTCCGTGCCTGCGTGGTGCGGATCCGGGTGTTGCATCCCGATCAGGCAAATCCTCTCTCTGAGGAAAAGAAACATGCTTATCCACATCGGCAATACTCTCCTCCCATGAGCAACGATGCCCTTGACAGTATGATAACCGCTATGAGAAATGCGATCCTAAGGAAGGCAGAGACGGTTCAAGTGCCAGCTACTAGTACCACTACAAACATCGGAGGAATTCTCGTGGAGGAAGGTTTCTTGGAGAATCTCAGGGAGCACCGAGAAGGTACGAATCATTTACTAGTCCTGACCCTGGGGTACAAGGGGAGACTGAGGAAGCCACGCATAACTACTTTGATACGTATGAGCAGACCCAGCTTAAGGGTATACTCCAGCTATAAAGATATACCTAGAGTGCTGGGCGGAATGGGAACAGTAATTCTTTCAACCCCCGGTGGGATCATTATAGATCGGGAAGCTCGGCAAAAGCGTATTGGGGGGGAGGTGCTGTGTTACGTGTGGTAATTTAGACTCTGTCCCGTATGGGGAACCATTTTTCTTTTTTCCTTCATGGCCGAATGTAAACCCAAACTGTTACAGATACAGGCGGTAATGGTTTCAAAGGGAGAATCTCCTCTTGATGGAGAAACGGGACTCAATAGAAATGGAGGGGGTCGTTATTGAATCACTCCCCAATGCCACGTTTCGAGTTCGCCTGGATAACGGGCGTCAGGTTCTGACTCACGTCTCAGGAAGAATCAGACGTAATTACATACGAATACTACCGGGGGACGGAGTGAAAGTAGAATTGAGCCCTTATGACTTGACCAGAGGGCGCATAATTTACCGGCTCCGCACCAAGACATCGAGTGATGATCGGGTTTGACACCTTCGTAACTTCTTTCTTTAATAATATTTGCCAATACTGGGCATGGGGAACACATAACAAAAGCTTCCCGCCATGCATAAGAAATATTGTCAGCGTACCCGCCTGAAGCGCACGCGATGGTAAGGGGCATATTCCTTGAGCGTGAGTCAGTGAACCTACTGAAATGGGGACCACAAACATGAAGATCCGTGCTTCTGTCCGCAAGATTTGTGAGAATTGCCGGCTAATCCGTAGACGAAGGCGAATTGCTGTAGTTTGCCCTGACCCGAGGCATAGACAGAGGCAGGGATAGTAGAGTCTGTTTGGCCTGGCCGCCGGGCCAACCCAACGCCGACGCGGTGCTACCCCTCCCCGCTCGACGATGAGCAATATCTTATACGCGCGCAAAAAATCTGAGCAATGGGAACAAACCAATCATGAAAAAGATTAGTGCCACGCGCGGGAGTAAGCGTAGGAAAGTGTCCAAGGGTGTTATCCACGTTCGGGCAAGCCTTAATAATACCATTGTTACCATCGCAGATGCGAAGGGTCGAGTGGTCTCTTGGGTTTCCGCGGGTGCTTGCGGTTTTAAGGGCGCAAGGAAAAGTACGGCATTCGCCGCCCGAGCTGCGGCGGATAGCGCTATTCGAATTTTGATTGATCAAGGTGTCGAACGGGCTGAAGTAGTGATGACGGGTCCGGGCCCAGGACGCGACACAGCCTTGAGAGCGCTTTGCGGGAGCGGTATAGTTTTGGGCCTTGTGCGCGACATAACCCCTATGCCTCACAACGGATGTAGGCCTCCGGGGAGAAGGCACGTATGAACGAGTGGACCAGACAGGGAAGGCATTGCAATTATGGATTATCTTAGTATGGATGCAGCACCACAAGCCGCAACGGGGTCCGCATACTGGAGGTGCACCGAATTCAAGGTCGATTGTGAGCGGCTTTATTATGCTCGTTTCATCGTATCCCCGCTCAGTGCAGGTCAAGCTAATACCCTTGGGACCGCCATGCGTAGAGCATTGCTGGGAGGATCGGAGGGGGCATGCATAACCCTCGTGGTCTTTCCACCGGGGACCACCCATGAATGTGCCATGATATCGGGCGTTCGGGAATCAGTGCATGATATTTTGATGAATCTGAAAGAGATTGTGCTTGGGGGTAACCCCCCTGTGGTACAAGAGGCATACACATCTATCGTTGGGCCGGGAAAGGTAACTGCCCAGGACATTGTATTGCCACCTTTCGTTAGAATGGTTGATCCTGCGCAGTATGTAGCTACTGTTACTAAGAAAATTCATTTGAATATTGGATTAAAAATCGGGAAGGGCTGTGGGTACCGCAGACAGGATATGGTAGAGTACCGAAAAGGAGATTTCCCATTGGACGCCGTATTCATGCCCGTCTGCAATGTTAATTATAGTATTCACTGCTATGAGAGCCATAGCGGGGGGGTTACGAAGGAAATGCTTCTGCTTGAGATATGGACCAACGGAAGTGTCACTCCCAAGGAGGCAATCCGCGAGGCCTCCTGGAATTTAATAAGCCTTTTCAGCTCCTCTACGTAAACAATGGGATTATCTTCAAAAGATTCGCGTGAGCCTCACCGCCCGGGCCCGAACGAATGTGCTTACTTCCCCCCACGCCGCTGGGAGGCCACATAGCCGGGAGATTAACAGATTTTACGCACAACCATCCCTGCTCCAGGGCGGGTGGCGACTCCTAATTCTGCCCCCCTGTTGACTGGGCAAAAGATGCCGGTGACTCAATCGATAGTTGCGTAGAAAACTGGGCGCTCCGGGAATACTAGCCAATAACTAATGTGACGGCCGGTACCCCGCACGCGTTGTGGCAAAGAAGGTGTATTAATGGCCCACCAAGTGGGGCCGGCAAGAAAAGCACCCGTCGGGCAAGTCAGAGACGTAAGAACTTTACGACGGGGGCATAGGAGTCTCAGCATGGGGGAATAGAGCGGTAGCGTCTGCTACCCCGGCGGTATCTGCGCTGCACCATGTGGGGGCGTGCGGATCAGAAGAGTAACGAACGGTTGGATCATAGGGGCGTCATGCCGTACCGAGCTCTTATCATGCGGCGACCATACGGGGACACACTGCAGATCACTTGCCCGTGCCGTAACGAAATTAAGATCAGTGTTTGAAACGACCGGTGCCCCTATTTGTACCGCTGGGCCGACCGGAGCCGCTTTTGCCACTTTGTCTTGACATTGACAGACTGGGATGAATATTCCTTCCGTTGCCCATACCATGTGACCATAGATGATGGGATTCTCATCTACCATTATCTCATCGGAGTTCATGCATGAGCCGATAGCCCTGGTGCAGAACTCGTGGCTCATTAGCAGGGAGGCGGGCATTTGAGGGATGAGGAGGGGGCAAGAAGATCGGGCGAAGGACCTACCGGGTAAGAGTTGATAATAACGCATCTTGGAAGAGACCTAGAGTCAGGGATTGGTCAATTGGCAGGGCTGCTCCTATACCTGACCAAGGTGATACTGCAGTACCAATTGGGAACACTGTTGTAGCTACCGGGCGCCGAGACGGATTCTGAAATCTATTAACGTTTTCCGGGGAGGGTACTGTCAGTGGTCCCGCGGGCACTGCAGCCATTGGAGGAACCCCTAATAGTTTGTTAGGAACCGTACGGGGTATTTGGAATACCGGGGAGGAGTGCCATTCGGGCAGTATTTCCAAGGGGGTCGCAGACGGATTTGCGGGTTCCCCAATCATAGCTGGATCTAGGACTGCCAAACCCGTGATACACGTGATGGTACCCAAGATTACTACTGGGGGAATATGTAAGAGATCGTTAGGCCGGGCGGGTTCCCCATAATAATTATGCCCCGTGCCCTTGGCCAATTTAGCTCTTGATACAGGATCACTCAAGTCTGGTTTTTTCGTTGCTGGGGTAGGCAAAAACTCGATTCGTTCTTCTCCCCGAGGAACCGGACATGGGGAGTTTTGCTCGTCCGGCTCAAGCAGTAACTAGAATATTTGTCACGTCCTGCTGGGTACCTGAAAGGCGGGTTCCAGAACGATCCCTCCCACCCACCGGCGGGATCGTTCATTCCCACCCGCAGGTCCCGGAGCGGGGCTAAGTCCAAACCAAAGTCACTCAATATCCAAGTGGGCGAGCTTACTGCTTTGTGGACGGTCTTCTCCCCTGTGAGTCGCTATATTTCTTCCGTCCAAGCGAAAATCCCAATGGAATTTGGGACATGATGGGCTTTCACTTGTTCATACTTTGGCCCCCTCTGCTGTTTCCTTAGGTTCCTCTCCACCCCGGATACTGACTGTTACGCCCTGAGGGCGCAACGGGGATGAATGCGTTCCCTCATCGTATCTAAATAAATGTCTTTACCACCGCTCAGGGGCGAGGAGAGGTTACGCTAACTAGCGGTCGCGCTACCCGTTGGTTGGGTTTGGCGAGGTCGAAATGTATTGGCCATGGGAGTCATTTTTTTCCTTTCTTTTTTTCCTTTTCGGAGCCCAAAATATTGTTGCGCCCGAGTTTTAACCCCCCTACCGGTGGATAGATAGAGACGAGATCGGGGCAAAGACGCGTCCATTCCTTAGACATCGACGCGACAGATATGATGAAGTATCTGCAAGGCCAATTTACGAGTTCGGGTCGCACACCCCCATAATCCATCCTTCACATGTGAGAGACCCGCTATCAATCAGTTATTGGCCCGAGCCCCAACGGAATTCGAATAGGATCTTGATCCATAGTATCTTAATTGCTCGGAACAAATACCTGTGGCAACGGGATAATCGAGAGTCATGGTAGGCTCAGGCCCCTTCTAGGGTTATTACACTGAATATTCATAGTCCCCGATCACGTGTGTGGCAAGTCTCACTTAGCTTATGGGGGGCCTGGAATACCTTGCTTACGAATCATCGAAAAGTGCATCGGCATAGATGCGGCGGTAGGGAGGGGTAATACAAAGGTATGTGAACTGTAGGAGCGAGTTAATGTGGATTGACCCACACTGACGCTGCCACGTGATGATTCAACCGAGGGAGATCCTATTACGGGGATAGCCTCGGGTACGCCCGTCACGGTTCTAACAGCCCAGTAACCGATTTGGTCCCAGGGTGAGGAATAGCCAGTCACACCGGAGGATACGGTTAATACAGCCAGGATCACGCCTGTGACCCGAGTCAATTCACGAGGTTTCTTGAATCCGCCTGTGAGGTAGACACGAAACGCGTGCAAAATCATCGTTGAAACCATCATACTCGCCGACCACCGATGGACTGATCGTATTGACCAACCAAAGTTAACCTCAGTCATCATATATCGAACGGAGTCAAAAGCTTCTGCAACGGTCGGGCGATGGTAAAAGGTCGTGGCAGAACCTGTGGCCACTTGTACTGGGGGACAGGTCGGGGTAATTCCCCCTGGGCGGTGGAATGTGTTGACATGAGGAGGGACATATTTGCTGGTAATGTCATCCGCGATCGCCTGAATTTCTGGACGCTCCTCGGACCAATCATATACCTTATTGAGAAGATAGGTGTGCCCCTCGGCGCCCCCCCTCCGAAAACCGTGCATGGGAATTTCCCTTCACACGGCTTAAGCATATATGGGGGCATGTTCCTAAACACCTCGCATATACTGCCACCGCTGCGCCTCGTGAGTAGTTGGCACGCTCTACAAAAACTTCCCCGTACGTATATTAGTTCACTCATACATAATTGAAGTTCATTCGGCATCATACTACTACTACTACGATTAGCATAAGGCGGCTTCTGGGCTTCCTGTGCCTCCCCTTATTGCCCTGCTCCCGAGTTGGTACCCCTTTAGATTCACTAGCTTTTCGAGCAATCTTATCCCTGCCGTTGACCCGTTTGCGTATACAGATATGGGGCAGGGATTAACCTGTTAACGATCCGGCTGGTAGATGTTCAACCTTGGGTCTCTACTGTATTCCGGTGAGTTGCTTCCTGGGGAGGCGCGGTGGGTGATAAGCTTCTGCAGTATCACGGACTCGGCCTGGCATGGTGAGACACTCCAACCTATCGAGCGTGAGTATAACTAGATGGAGTCGCAGTAACGGGATCATTGAGGAATCCTCGTCCGACAAATGGAGCCACTTACCAAGTCAGGTTACTTGGGAATAACGAAACTGTAGTGGGTGCACAATCGGCCATAGTTCCAATCCCCCTGTCCTTGTCATTGAGTGCTTACACGGACCTTGCGCTCCGCATGCTAACAACTCCCCCTGTGTCTGGCGGCAAGGTGGTAGTATCGCCCCAACGGGTGACGGATCAGTTCGTACCCTCAGTGGGATTGTTTTTGGCGAGTCGCACACCCGTATTCCAGGAATCCTCTAATCATTGGGTAGTCGCGCGATTAAGCTGCCGCGTCGGTTTGGCCTTGGTTGGCCTGAGCATTGTAGGCTGGGTGGGCTACGAACCCTTGTCGTACTCCAAGCGAGGGTGGATTCATCGTGGATTCCGCAGGCTAAGATGCTCTTGCTGCGTGAATATCCATTTCATATGCACCAGCGGTCATCACCAACTCACTAGAGCTCCATCTACCGGAACGGAGGAATTGTAAATTTCCAAAATAATGGCTGGAGAGACCGCGAGTAGCGCCATCGCGACAAGCATCACTGGTGCGGCGCCCCATCCCGGGGCTACCCTCCCATACTCTGGATTCGGGGGTTTCAATAAATTCCCTACAATAGTTCGTCTTGGTTCGATACCGGGGTTAGTCCCGCCATTGGTCCGTGTGGCCATGAAACTCATTACATATTTGGAACTCGTTGGCTTTGTGTACTATCATTCCGGAAACGGAAACGAATTCTCCCAGGACCACCCAGCAACGGAAACTGCAATTCCGGTCGCCACCTCTATATCCTGCTTACCCGTGAGCTCCACCGGTTACGCTCTGTACACTGCCTTCGGGCAACCTTCCGCAGAACTTAGAGATCCTTTTAGGGAGCACGGGGACCAACCCTTCGTTTTGAATTAACTTCCCGCGGTCACCCGCGGGGAGGGGGAGGGTCGTTCGACGGGGCGGCTCGTCGATTATTTGTTACTCCTAATTTTGGGCGGCTCCCGGAAGGGTGTAGCGGAGAAGATTATTCCCGAAGTACTCACCGGCGGGAATGTATGAACCAATGCTTCCATGGACTTAATTTTTATGTACGGTGGGTGTGAGAACGGCTCTCGCGCTATCTAGTGGAGCTACATAGTAGCTTCCTCCGTACTTCCTCCCCGGCGGGGAGGGCGTAGGGGGGGGGGTGTAGCCCGGCGTACCCGCAGTAGATGCAGGCGGAGCTTGCCCCGAAGTTGGGGTTACCCTCTACCGATACTGCAGTACCGATTGTCTTTCCGTGGTTGGGTCCCCCAGTTTCTGGGACGTTCCAGATTCAACTTGAGCATCTGGATCGGGATCTATACCGGCGGAGACATCTCGGAACAGGGTTCTGGCGCCATGCCAAATATGTCCGAAAGGGAAAGGGAGGGCGAATGTAGCGTGACCGAAAGTGAACCAACCCCTCGGGCTGCTGCGAGAAACACCATCGGACTTTAGGGTTGCGCGGTCGAATTCAAAGATCTCGCCTAGCTGGGCACGTCTAGCATGTTTCTTCACCGTGGCGGGATCACTGGAACTAACCCCATCGGGTTCGCCGCCGTAAGACTCGACGGTTACGCCTACCTGTTCAACGCTATACTTGGATTCTGCCCTCCTGGATGGAACATCGGCTCTCACAATTCCTTCCTCGTCTGCCAAAACTACAGGGGATGTTTCAAGAAGGGTAGGCATACGACGTACAAAAGGCTCGTGCCCCTCCTTGTCCCGGGAGACGGCATGGCCTGACCAACCAACAGCTATTCCATCTCCGCTATCCGTTGCGCCCGCTCTGAATGACCCTCCCTTGGCTGGATTATTCCCAATGTAATCGTGGGAGGCTGATTTCTCTGGGATTCTGGACCAAGCTTCAGATAGCCCCGGGTTACTAGCCGGGCTGGGTCGAACCCTCCTATCTATTTCCTGCTGGGGGAATCCCTGATCCCATTGGTAACGAGTAGGACCAGATGGTTCTACCGGAGTCGTCGCAGAGCCATACCACATGGTTCCGGCAACAATGGAAGCTGCGAAAGACACGGCGGCGATACTGCTGGATGGAACGGTTTCGACGTTACCCATACGCGGCAATTTGTATAGTCGTTGAGGGGGACGGACACTGGGATGAGACGAACCAGCTAATATACCTAAGATACCTGCCGCAATATGATGGGAAGCTATTCCTCCGGGAACGGAAGGGTCAAAACCATTGGCTCCCCATGCTGGAGCTACCGGTTCCACCCGTCCGGTCAGCCCGTAGGGGTCGGATACCCAGATTCCAGGGCCGGGCAGACCCGTGACATGAAATGCACCAGATCCAAAGCGAAGTACTCCTGGGGGGGATGGGTGAACCCCGGAGATCTTAGGCAAATCCAGGGCAAATGTTCCCGTACGCTCGTCACTGAATGTTTCCAAATCCCAATATACCCAATGCCAGATAGCCGCTAAAAATAACGAGCCGGGTGACACAATATGCGCGGTAGCCACGCCTTCATAACTCCGAATACCTGCATTAGTGACGGTTTTTCCGGCGATACTCCAACCGCTCCATGATTCCGTTATTCCTGGACGGGTCATAAAGGGTATAACAAACATGCCTTGTCTCCACGTTGGATCGAGCACAGGATCGGACGGATCATAAACCGCCAATTCGTACGAGGCCATTGAACCAGCCCAACCAGGAACTAGCGCCGTATGCATTAGGTGTACGGAAAGCGAACGGCCGGGATCATTTAGGGCAACGGTATGGGCGCGATACCAAGGCAGACCCATGCATATGCCCCTTTCTCGGAAGAGAGGTGGACACTATGTGACTTTCTCGCATTGAATTGAACTAAGTTAAGAACTATGCCGCCGGCCGCGTGACTAAGTCACCCGGGGATCGGCATCCAGCGTTTTTTCATTAGATACCCCCCGTCCCGTATTGTCGGCCGAACCGACTATTCCCCATGTGCGGAGCGTTGGCGCAAATAGTTTAGCGCTCATTGATCCCGCATAGCAATGGGGATATTGGTACCACTCACGGCGCCGAGGACACCAAGCAGGAGCAGAATGATTGGGTGGGTGTTCCAGCCAGACCAGATAGATTCGCTCGCCACCGGGTTCGGCGTAAGGGGTAAAGGACAGTTTCCGAGCCACGCCACTGGCTGGGCACAAACGAATGTCGTGTTATCTATTAAAATGTGCGACGAGATAACAAAGAAGCGCGCTTCACACGCTTGGAGTCGGAACTAACCCCATCGATTGGCGCGCAACAACGCCCCGGCACCCGATCTGTGGAGGAATTGGCATTACCGACCAACCAGTCCATGCTTGTGACAACTTGTTGCCTCATAAAACCCCGCTCTTTACCGCTTTGTCAGTACTCCTGGCAAACATCCATTTATGTTATGGGCTGAACATTCACTTATCGGCGGCAGATTACGGCGAACCCTTAGTTTATTGGTAGCGGGGTACGCCAGCAATGAATCGGCCACGAATGCCGGTGGAAGAAGGGAAAGCCAACTGAGGTGAGGGCCCGCGCACACTCTTATTACGTTATATTACGCGGAGCCAGCACTTATTCAATCGGCGAAAGTTGCCGCCGCGGCTTACTGGCCCGTTGCCTGTGGTCACCATTATACCTAGCCGGTCTAGCCCAGTCGGCACACCATACGGTTGCTGATCCGGATCAACATATGACTGGTGGAATGTGCGGGGACTCCCGCACATGTTCCTTTGCTGGCGCGCCTTCGTCCCAGGGGGAAGTCATGCCGAGTCCCACAAGATAAACAAACGCCTATTGGTGTCCCAAAAGTATCCTACCGGGTTTCCGGAGAGGAAGACATGGTTTGGATCGACATATACAATCGACTTTATCGGGAAAGGTTGTTATTTCTAGGCCAGCACATGGATGACGAGATTGCCAACCAACCTATCTGTATTATGATGTACCTGAACGGGGAGAATGGAAGTCAAGATATTTATTTATATATAAACTCCCCGGGAGGAGCAGTCTTAGCGGGAATATCTGTTTATGACACAATGCAATTTGTGGTGCCAGATGCACAAACCATCTGCATAGGACTGGCCGCATCAATGGGATCTTTCGTATTGGCCGGGGGTGAAATTGCCAAACGCGTAGGGCTGCCCCACGCCAGGGTCATGATTCATCAACCTGCTAGCTCTTTCTACGAGGGGCAAGCAGGGGAATGCCTTATGGAGGCGGAAGAAATCTTGAAGCTTCGTGACTGCATCACCAAGATTTATGCACAGAGAACGGGGAAACCACTGTGGATAGTCTCCGAGGATATGGAAAGAGATGTTTTCATGTCAGCAGCAGAAGCTAAGGCTTATGGCATCATCGATATTGTAGTCTTGGATGCTCATGCAAATCCCTCGGATGGTGGTGAGTAGATGGATCGACCAACAAAACTGGCATCATTTTTACTCTCTGCAGGGCCCTCTGCGGGAAGGACGAAGTCGAGACTGCACCTGCCTATAACATTTTGGAACGGGGGACTGCGCCTGTCTATAACACAATATAGCGGGGGATGGCTAATGAGTTTAAGCAGTGTATGCACCTCGAATGCGCTAACGTAGCGGATCAGGGGGGAGAGGGTGGGTGACAATAACCCAAGCAGGGCGCCTGCCCCTTAATCCCAAACCCCCGTTGCGCCCCGTACTACTGATAGAGTCGGTGTCCGTGGCTAATTAATTTCGTTCATACAAAACATTTCATTCATTTGGAAGGGTGGAGCTGGATCCGCACATGCTACTACCCTCCTATGCCTTTCCGTTTACCCTAGGGAGGACGCGCCAGCAACCGGTAAAATCCCCCGCCCGCCCGCCCCTTGTGGGTGAGCCCGGCCCCCTCGATACTTCCGGCGTAAATGAATCTGCCCCTAGCCCGCTCTGGTCGGTGGGGATAGCGCCTGGTTTTTGGCCGGGGCAACCCAATGGCCGGCGGAGATTCTGCCAAATTCTATATACTATGGGTCCTTTCTTGCACGCAGGGGGCCTTAGCAGCGAGGGACTTTTCCCTGGCACTATACTTATTCAATAATGCGGGTCTAGAAAGCGGTGTGGCAGTATAGGCAAGCTCCTTTTCTGCAACGCGGGTCTAATCTCTTTTTTTTTACCCATTGGCGGAGTATCATTCCAACTTAAATGGGGCGGATGCACGGATGGATATGTAACAGAGAATACATGGGGTACCGCTGCCACCTGCTCGAGCATCTAGCAGTTAGTAAATTTATTGGGGCAAGCAACAATGACCAGGGTCAAACGCGGCTACGTAGCTCGGAGGCATCGGAAAAATGTCATTCGACTTGCATCGGGATTTCGAGGAGCTCGTTCAAGGATCATTCGGGCTAGTAACCAGCAGGTTGTCAGGGCTCTAGCTTCCGCCAAGCGAGACAGATACAAACGTAAAAGAGAGTTTCGACGCCTATGGATCACCCGCATCAATGCGGCAGCCCGGCGGAGTGCCGGGATCCCCTATGCCAGATCCGTTCAACATTTATCCAACAGCCAAGTTTTGCTGAACCGTAAAATGCTTGCGCAGATGGCTGTGCTAGATATGAATAGCTTAACTGCGGTCCTAGGGCGACAGAGGCAGGAGCCAAAATAACCTCCCCGGGCGGGCGGGCCCAGGGATTCGCTCTGGCAAATGTTATAGGTGAATGAATTTTTTTTACTGACCGGATCAGAGAGGTTACGTTGCATGAAAATATGAACCACATGCCGCGACTAAACTAGTAATGATCAGGGGCCCCTACGTATAAGTGAAACTGGTTAGGCCCTAAGTGAAACCAATTAAGTATCATTATTAACTATAGGTGATGAAGCTGATATGCGAGCTAGCTTAACAGCATTTGTCATTAGACGTTGTTGCTTCGGGATCAATCCATTCATTTGTTTGGGCAATATCCCCCCCCGCTTGCCAATGAACCTCCGAAGCAGACTCATATTCTTATAATCAACAGTTTCTCCCGGGTTGATTGGCGGCAGACGCCTATGAGATGACCTGGACACGTTTGCAGCTCTACTCGCGGGCTTGACCTCGTCAAATCTTTATTATTTAACTTCTCCGTGGAGTGGTATGACGGTAACAGTGGGGACAAAACTTTTGCAGTTCCGTCTGGGTAGGCGCATTGCAACGGTTTTCCCAATGGGTATCGTATATAGAAGCATCTGCTTTGACACCAACGTTGTTGCTTTACAACGTCGGGGCACCCGGTGCATACCGAAGCGGTTGTAACCCCCGTTCCTTCACCCTTGGCCGTGACTTATCTCCTGATGAGCAGGGGGCAGGGAGCAAGTGAAGGTTAAGGGCGGGCCTAATCTGACCTGAGTGGGGAAGGAAGAGGAGAGTAGCCCTTCGCCGGAGGTCTCCCCCCTTCACGCTGCCTGCGGAGATTCCTTGGGTAATGCATCCGCTGCAATAGGCAATAGACAGTTGGAGACGATCCTCAATCCCTATACACCTCTATACCCCAGGCATATACCCCCCGTTATCGGCAAAATAGACTTATCGAGCTTCCCTGTCTGGGTTCGCAGTCTCTTGGAATTGTATATGGGTTCGACTTGGCCAGGTACGCTACTGGGGACCGGCCTAAGTCAATGCAGCAAAATATGAGTATGGGGCAATCCAAGCGCAATGATGAAGGATCCTCAAGCGAGGGGGAGGATTAATGCATCCGGAAAGAAACGATTGGTTTCGATCAATGAACCGGCTAAAGATCCGAACCACAACGTAGCTGAGACAGGCGCTGTGGATAGATACGTTTTGACGTCCTGCGTTGCAAGTTCCCCCCTTCCCATTCGTTACCCAACTAATGGATGGCTACCCAGCTTGAGTTGAATCTGGAATAGTCTACCCAAATTTGGAATTAATGGGAAGAGTTCCCCACCCGTGCCACTGGGGCAGGGGAAAGTTTTGCACCGTCCAATTCTATATTGTTGTGGGAGAGGGAAGGAGCACGGGGCGGATCAACAATCGTTCACCCCGCGGATGCGGCCAACCGGTGCCTCCTATGGAGACGCACAAGCGAAATAAAATGAAAGTGCATCAGACGTTATGTGCAAAAGAATGCGCACCGCCGCCCCTTGCGGGCAGGTGTGATATCATCCCGTGTGGCGCAGGCACGGGAGCTGGTCAGATTAGTGGCGGTGCGAGTCACTGCTCGGCCTGCGGGCTGGCTTGGTTTAAAAGCTCCAGGAAAGTACAATGTATATAGATGTGGGAAGGGTGCCATAACATCAGCAAGGATGTATGTAGTGTGACTCGGTTAAGCATTCGCCTCGGATAAAGAGATGCCGCGGGTTCGAATCCCACCGCTCCTGTATGACCTGCAACAGCGCTCCCCGCATGCGCGGGGGAAGAACATTTATCAAACAGCTATCCGGCATGGATGGGTCGGAGATTAACCTTTCCCTTACGCCACTAAACTTTCTATCTATCAATCGCATTGATTTGAGTGACTACCTACGAAGGGAAGGAAGCGCTCTTGGTTCAGTCCGGTAGAACGCAGGTCTCCAAAACCTGATGTCGTAGGTTCGAATCCTACAGAGCGCGATCGATAATGCATGTGTGCCGAGGTACAAATCAATCCCTGGTCGTACCGACTAATCCACCGACCGCAAGTCGTTCCCTCATATTGTACTGATTGGAGATGCATACACCCGCAGTTTACTCTTTCATTAGCGGGAGGCGGAGCGACATGCAGTATGGCGAGCGTCCTTGAATACCTCATCGGCCCAATTGTCGATCGCCGCGACGATGTTGCAAATACGCAGTCACAGAGGGCCCAGCTGGAGTTGTCGGGGTCAAACCCAGTACGATTCCGGATGGTGGGGCTTCGACCATTTCTCCCCCAGGAGCCAACGAGGATAATATCTAACCTAGATGGTACCCGATTATGCTCTGAGTCTCAATAACTATATAGGTCGGCTCATGTAACGACCGACAAACCCTTTGGGCGGGTCAATGCTTTGCATGCAAAACAAATTACCTCCTTGATCGGCGGGCGGGTCTGCCCGATAAACCAGTTCTGCCGGTCTTAAGGAATCCTCGTCTTATTAAGACCAATGGAGGGGGCTGGGGCTGAAGCTGACGCAACCGGAGGAAATCCCAGATGATTGAGTATGGTGGGCGTAATACGGTAACGGGAACTCCCAGCAGTAGTAACGGATTCAGTATACACTGCCGCGAGGCAGCTACCTAGATACCCATACCTCAGCGAGCATTAGTGGGGAGGAGGGGGGGCGGAGGCTCCATCGGTACGCCCACATGGCTGCTGCCACCCCAGTCCAGGCTGACGGTGATGCGGTTACTCAGCCGCCAACCCCATCCGCGGGATGATTAGGACTGCCAACTCCACCCAGGCCGAAGCGCCAATTCTGCATTATGTCTTCGGCCGTGCCACGCGCAAAGTACGTATGCAATACATCGTGGTTGCCGTGGCGAAACGTAGCGGCCGCGGCCCCGCGACGAAAAATCATTACTACTCAAAGCGTCACTCATCGTGCTCATACGCACAACGTGAGGAAGAAAGAACGAGTAAGTTCCAGCCCCGTCCCGGGTGGGATGGCCTATAACCGCCAACGGTTGGACCAGCCAAGGAGGAAACTATGTGCCGAGCTAGCGACGGCGCGGTGCTAAACTGACGGAGCACGGGATGGGCCTGTGCGGAGCGATCCCGCAATTTTCTCACTCCGGCTCGCCCCGTTCACTCTGGAGCTGCCTTGCCACGTCAGGTAGACACTAGCTATACTGGTCTAGCATGCCTCGGGGGTACCCTCGGCGTAAGGTTGGCAATCTAACAAGGTTTCAAGGAAATTTCGGTGGATCGTACTTTTCGGTTCCGCTCCCCCGTGGAATCGATACCGCCCCCGCGTCGGCTACAGAAATAATGTGTAATATGGAGCCAAGCCGACCATGTCTGGGAGCACGGGAGAACGCCCCTCCGCCGACATCACCACTAGTATTCGCTATTGGGTGATCCATAGCATCACCATACCTTCCTTGTTCATCGCAGGTTGGTTATCTGTCAGTACGGGCTCGGCCTACGACGTGTCCGGAAGCCCTCGACCAAACGAGTATCTCACGGAGAGCCGACGAGACGTTCCACCAATAACTGGCCGTTCCAATTCGTCGGAGCAAGTCGATGAATTCACTGGACCTTCGTAGGAGGTAAAACGACTATAGATAGAACCTATCCGATCCCTACAGTTAGATGGCCGGCCATTCATGGACCAGCCGTACCTACGGTCTCCCCCCCGGGGTCTATATCAGCAATGCAATCTATACAGCGGCGAATACTAATACCCGGAGCGCGAGGCTACGACACAACGAAACCCAAATGAACAAAGTGTGGAACTGAACCGTACCAGCCTCTACTGGGGGCTGTTACTAATCTTCGTACCTGCTGTTTCACTTCCCAATCACTCCTCCAATCAGTAAGTAGCGCCGGCCAATAGTTAATAGTTGGTTCATTGGTTCGTACAGAAGGAGATAGGGTTCCGATCACCCGTGACCGTTCATGCCCCGTCATGATTACCCAGTGAGACGTGGAAGGAAGTAGGATAAATGGCTAATACCACCGGAAGGATTCCTCTGTGGCTGATAGGCACTGCAGTCGGTACCCCCGTGATCGGTTCAGTAGGTGTCTCCTCTCACGGTTCACACTCTGGTTTGGGGTCGTCCCTACGAGATGGGAGGGTGGGGCCAGGGCCTTAGCCCGCATTGGGACGCCAGACGGAGGCAAGCTGCTTATTGCTGGCTAACTACCGAAGCCCAAGAGTTGAACACTACACTGTGAATAAAACAATGCCGCCGGGTTCGCCCGACCAATATGTGCAAAGCTTTATCCCAGCCCCCCTCCGCCGGGGGCCCCAGCCCCGGGCAGAGTCCTGCCCGTCGCGTGTGAGATGCAGCATAATATTGATCCAATGATTGATCAAGTTTCGCCAAAATGATGGGCCGGCGGGTGAGCCAGACGATGTGACGAGGTATGCCCTCCATTACGAATCTGCCACGCCGGCTGTACGAAACGGAACAGTTACGTGTCATGGTGCTTACGATTCCATGTGGCTCCGATTATGTGGATTATGCCGTGTCCAAATCGAAGGTTAGTCTTGCCCGGGTGAAGAGGTAGATGATTATAGTGGAGCTACTATCTATGCCCGCCCATCATAAGGGGCGAACCCCCCCGCGCGCAAGACAGGGGCTCGGGCAACACGCAGTTCCGTCGTGCCTTCTCAGCGTCCCATATCAGGCAAGATAACATAATGTGGCTCATACGACATCCAAGTTATTTCTACGGACTAGGCTGCGAAAATTCCCTCTCTTCGCCGTCAACAACGGCGATACCAGAATTATGCACGGTCGGTCCCACCGTCCCTTCTGTGCTCTCCGCGCCGCGTACTGTGCATTGCGGGGGGCACGAGGAAGGGCGGGCGTTGGGGGCCGACATGCTTGGGTGGAGCAGAATACTGGGTGATAGCCCCACAAGCTTTGGGCGACCCACTCACAAGCCTTAGCCCCTGGCGAGCGACAACCGACCGGTCTCGCCACGAGCGACCCAGTGATTCTTTGGGCCTGAACCGTAACCATGTCATACGGGTATGGCCGCTGCTCAGACCCGAATGACAGTCACAGCGAAGCATAACCCGATGCGACAACGTGTGACAGATTCTACTGCCTCGGCCGCCCAGTCACCTAGTGAATAGGTGCTGATGTGGAGCAGCTTCAAGGTCTAGCCCATCAGTGCTGATTCGGAGCAGCATTGAAGACCCAGCTAAAAATTCATCTCGGCCAATTGGACCTTTTCAGACTGCTTCTTTTTAGGTACTAAAAATATCTGTGCCGGAATGACTGATGCAGAGAACAGCAAAAGACCCTGAACGCGTGACGGATCTTGAAGTACTATTTCCGCGTCCCCCTGGCCGGACCCACCCACATTAGGATTATCCGTTAATGGCTGATCGGCCTTGACCGACTCGCCCTCCGAAACGATGAGTTCTGGCCCGGGTGGCACCGTCTCAACCACGGGACGACCGTCCGGCGTATCAATTGTTATATCATACCCACCCTTCTCCCCGCGCAGAATCTTACTGACCTTGCCGGCGACTGAAGCGTTGTACACTGTATTGTTGCTCCTCCTTCCATCCGGATAAATTTGCCCCCTCCCCCTGTTGCCGCCCACATATATGGGGTACTTATAAAAATGAGCTTTTTTATCGGTAGCAGGGTCGGGTGAGGGAATGGGGAACACGATCTCGCTGTATCTCGACCCGGGGACGGGACCTATCACCGGAATATTTTTATTATCAGGACGATGGGCCTGGGAGAAGAGATTACCTACTCTCCCTTTCGTTTCGGGGGTAATACGATCAGGGGGGGCCAATTCAGATCCTTCCGGTGAAATTGGGGCGGCTCCCACGTTCAGTGCTCCTTTCTTACCATTGGCCAATACTTGCTTGATTCGCACGTCGTAAGGTATTTTAGCGGCTGCTTCAGATGCGGTATCCGGTAGTACATACTGCGGAACCTCAATATCCACAGGTTTCTTTGCCGAGTGACGGTTAGCACATACAATACGCCCAGTGGCCTCCCGAGGGTTCTCATAACCCTGCTGCGCAGAAATCGGATATGTTTTCGGAGCAGAGGGCCAAGCTATTGCTACGCCCACTGCAACCGGGAACGGGATTGATAGAGTAATCGACTTAACCCAGGCATGAGTATTTTTTTGCGTGGTCCAATTATTAGTTTCAAACATTTTCACGGGGTAGATGTGCGCCCTGGGTGTTCTGTTGCCGGAGGCTCCACGTGTTTGTGGCCATGCCATCGCGGAGGCGCAGCAAGGTTAAACGCAGAATCGGTCAGTACGATAAAAGTATACTCCTACTTCCCCGTACCAATCCAGGGCAGATAGAGTGGCCATCCCATGGGGGCGACGCACCGTCTGTTCCCGCATCCCTGTTGATGGTTGGCGGACCAAACATACGGGTCATTCATTAGTAGCATGGTGAGTGGCTGCAATTGGGGGAGGTATACGATTCAGGTAGCGAGGAATCCAATACTTAAAAGCTGTATCTGAAATGACGGGGGAAGTTGAAACGAGACGGGGTATCACGTATCTGTTAGGAACAAATCCCAAATGTCCCGAAAGGGTATCTATAATTATACCCCGGCCATGGGGCGGGTGGAACCCAATGCATGGATCAGTCAATAGTAGAATGAGGGGAGCTTTCACTGTGTCGCTCAAGTTTCGAATGAACTCGCGCGCCCTCGTGTTGGTAGAGGCAGGCCTTTCTTCATTCGGGATCAACGAAGCACTTAAGATGACGGAATAGGTGATACCCGTCGATGAATTTGGAATAGCCTGAATGCTATCCTCGTTGCGCATCTCTACTAATTGCATTGTGCCTTCGTACTTCATGTTGGCTAAACATTGGTTTCGGGATCGATATCCCTCAGGGATTGATGACACTCCATATGACCGGGGGGGTTCTCCCACTTCCCGCGGCCCGCCCGTGGCTAGCTCATCTCCGTGCCCGGGAGGGACCCCAGGTTGATGGGTATTCCACCGATGAGCAATCCAGGGTTTCAGACCCCAGCTGAGGAGGGAGACCGGGATTACGGCGCAGGCGATGAGGAAAGGCCCAATAATCATTGGGTAGGCCTCCCCCTTAGGATATTCAGCCACTTTAATCGATGCCCAGGGTGTCCCAAAGCTTGGCCCACCAAGCCCTGCGCGTAACCTATGGGTTGCGAGGCTGCAAGGTGCAGCAACTGTGAAGGCGGATTCATCGTGATGAACGACGAATTCCGGGCCGTTTCCCTGTTGACGTTCCACGCTATTAAAAGCTCTACCCGCGGGATCGGCTGCCGGGGGTGGTTGCAGTGTTCCTCTCTGATTGTCCGAATCCTTCGTAGTTGTCCCGATCCGAGTTAATCTCCTATCCACTCGTTCCGTACCGCCCCCTTCAGTCAATTTACTTAGTGCCATCCCCGGTGAGGAGGCCGATCCAAATTTATTTGAAATGCCTAATAGGTAAATGATGATTCTGCAGCTCAAGACACTACAATATACAATGGATATGGATATGCCGATTTCTGTGTCCATGTACGAAAGGATGGCTCGCTGGGAGGGGTTACGCCAGAATGGCACTCCCTCGTTGGGCATGTGCTTATGGATATTCCGCATCTGTTTGGTAACCTGATAAGCTCTACCCAGGGAGCGAGGGAGGGTGTTCGATAACCACAGGTGGGCCATCCGCCAATGTGTTCCCAGTTTCATAAGTGCTACCCACACTTCCTTGGGCCGGTATCTGAGTCTTGCTCTCATTCTTGGGCATCCATCAATTGCTATTTATTCATGACTTGATGCTAATGCCCCGCCCAAAGATTTATCTCCGATCCAGCCCTTCAATCGGTACACTCGGGGGACGTGCAGGTTCGGCAGCTTTTTGTTCCGTATCGCCAGGGGTCAGATACTCACCAGGGCGAGTCAGAGGGACACTCTGTGTACCTCCCACTCTCATGTGGGGTACGCGACGGGGGTGGATACCTTCCTGAACCTCCATTCCTATTGCTCGTACATCCTTAATGGGTACCCTATCGTGGATTCGGCGATTATCCCCGGGGAATCCCCAACGGGACGGGGTAATAATTCCTCCTTGCTTGTCGTACCTATTATCGCCGCTACCCACGTCCAGCAGGGTTGCGCACCATAAGTAAGAGCCGGAAAACACACCCACGATACCGTAGAAAGGCATTACGACCCCTTGTGGAACAAAGTGAATCTGCTGGGGAGGCAACAGGGGCATTATCTCCCTACCGAGGTAGCTAGAAATTCCGGCCAGAGGAAACCCGAGTGCGCCCAGCAGGGTTACGCGAGCCCAAAGAGAATTACCCACTCTTCGAGACCCATCTATATGTTCAACCCAGAGCCAGTCACATTTCCGGTTCGTCATGGCGGGGTCTCCGAGATCTCAAATCCTATGGGACGGGGTGTTAGCAATCCTAGGCGACAGTTCCTTCCCTCCCGATTGGGGCCAGCTGTTGATGCATAACACACGGGGACCAAATCGTTCCCTCCCATTTCTCGCGCGCGGACCTTCGGCGGATTACCGAAGATCGTTCCTCCCGAACCTTACAATATACACCCGTTAAGAGTCACTACCACACGTCCTAAGTGGGATGGGCACGGGGAATCGGCCAAGTATTAACGTGCAATTCATCTCAGCAAGAATGAGACCACTGAATTGGGAGCAATTAGGGAGGACGGGGACTTGCGGAATGAGGTTGGGCTCGAGGGAAGGGAAATGAGTAGATAGTTAACCCATCAGACAATCGTGGGCGGGACGGCGAGCAAGTGAACCGACGGAATGCATCAACGAAGTCGCATAACACGGGGTATCATACAATCTCGTCCCCCTCCAAGTATGTGAGCGGGAGGGCCATCGTGATAGCTGGCAAAACTAAACCCACTGGAGGCACAGGTACAGAGGGTGAATGAAAAGCTGTCATGTGGTAATCACCGATGTAAGATGGTATTCGGGGTTGTGCGCAGGAGCGGGCGGAACAACTGACGAACTCTCTTCAGCTAACTAATACGGGGATGTTATTTTTACAACTTCGCCCCGCCAATAATCGGCTGGACCGGGCGGGGATAATATTTTGCCGAACCTCCCACCCCATGGACGGAGGGCTTATTCACTATTCATACACATGTATTGGAAATCTCTGCCTACTGTTGCTGGGGCACAAACCAAGCGGGATCATCCCTCCCCATCAGGCGGGCTATCGGCACGTCCAACACCAAAATGTGGTTGTACCAACATGGTAACCCATTCCTGTGTAGAGAATTATAACCTTAGCACCAGTGGGACGCAGTAGGACGGCACAAATATCTATCGTCGGGCCAACAACTTGCTTACGACTAAGGATTGAGATATGTATACTACTGGTGGTTGCTCAAGCAACAACGGTTGCCCCGGCGATACCAGCTCTATTATCGAGTAGCCGCGGCGACGCCACATTCTTTCGTAAAGCGGGAAAACCAAATAGACCGAGCGAATTGAACAGTTGGCTAATTTAGAACCTTGAAACCCATTAATAATAGATGTTTCATGATGCAACGTTTGCTCAATCATGTTCTCCCCGCCCATGGGCGCTGCGTATGCCCCGGGCTCAGCAGCAAGTGGATCCCGACATGCCGAAACTTGTGAGTGGCTCTACCAGCTGTGGGATGGGATAATTATACTATGCATAATAACAACCATGCCTGTCCGCCTGTGTACAAATCTGCGCGTTAAAAGCACGCACGGAACCTTAGCCATTCGCGTCGGGCCTAATATTCCTTCCCTTTCCGTGCCGGGCACGTGGCTGGCAATCATTCACTTAACAGCGCGGGTTTTACGGGGTGTTTCCCCAGCCCTGTATCCGTCCGCGGGCCAACTGGCGTCGCCCCGTATTTATTGTGGGCGCGCGCGAACCCAAACTTGTGGCTCGCAGGGGAAGGAGGTGCAGTGGGCGTATCATCCGTTACATGAAGCATGAGTAATGCCGCCCCACTTAGCTTCCCCACCTTTTCCTTTCTCACATGGAAGAGTCAATAGGACCAGCGATGACGACGTGCCACTTGCATGCGCAACAAGTGAGTCAGTCGCCTCACAAACGAATTGAAGGCGCCCGCCCCGGGGGGCGGAAGTTATTCCTCCCCCGTGGACGCACAATTGGTTCCGAATAAATTGTTGCTCCGCGGGTCGACATCCCCTCTAAATATACCGTGCTCCACCTTCCCAATGAAAATGGGCGGGCCCTCGGCCCGCCCAAGGATTTCCACATCCCTCCCCAACTAAACTGTGGGAGACCAAGGGGTGGCGGCCGGTCGAGCCAGCCACAAACCATTAGCCCGATCTATTCGGCCCAGGTTGATTCAGTAGTTCTGCCGGGAGGCGCACGCTAAGCATGTTCCCACTTGAGCTGTCTACAGGATGTCAACCGTCTCATATTCGAACTTGATTTCCTTCCAGACCTCGCAAGCGGCAGCTAGTTCAGGGCTCCACTTACTAGCTTCACGAATAATTTCTTTACCCTCACTAGCAAGATCGCGCCCCTCATTACGGGCTTGCACGCAGGCTTCCAAGGCGACACGATTGGCTACTGCGCCCGGCGCGTTTCCCCAGGGGTGGCCCAAAGTTCCGCCCCCAAATTGTAGTACAGAATCATCCCCAAAGATTTCGGTCAGGGCTGGCATATGCCAAACGTGAATGCCTCCGGAAGCAACAGGCAGGACACCGGGCATGGAAACCCAGTCCTGGGTGAAGTATATACCACGGCTCCGGTCCTTCTCGATATAATCATCCCGGAGCAAATCCACGAAACCTAAAGTGACTTGGCGCTCCCCTTCAAGCTTACCTACTACGGTGCCGGCATGGATGTGATCTCCGCCGGACATACGTAGTGCTTTGGCCAATACGCGAAAATGCATACCATGATTCCTTTGTCTGTCAATAACAGCATGCATCGCGCGATGGATGTGTAAGAGTAGACCATTGTCTCGGCAATAATGAGCCAGACTCGTATTTGCAGTAAACCCTCCTGTCAGATAGTCATGCATGATGATAGGCACTCCCAGCTCCCTGGCGAATTGTGCCCTTTTTATCATTTCTTCGCATGTACCCGCGGTTGCATTCAGATAATGGCCTTTAATTTCGCCCGTTTCAGCCTGAGCCTTATAAAGGGCTTCTGCTACAAATACGAAACGGTCTCGCCAGCGCATGAACGGCTGGGAATTTACGTTCTCATCATCCTTGGTGAAATCGAGTCCACCACGAAGACATTCATAGACGGCTCTGCCGTAATTCTTGGCGGACAGACCTAGTTTGGGTTTGATGGTACATCCCAGCAAGGGACGGCCGTACTTGTTCAATTTATCCCTTTCGACCTGGATACCATGGGGCGGACCCTGAAAGGTCTTGGAATAAGCGGGAGGAATTCGCAGATCTTCCAGGCGCAGAGCCCGCAGGGCCTTAAACCCGAAAACGTTACCTACTATGGAGGTGAGCATATTGGTAACGGAGCCTTCCTCGAACAGATCCAAGGGATAGGCCACGTAGGCAATATATTGATCCTTTTCCCCTGCCACTTTTTCAATGCCATAGCATCGACCCTTATAACGATCAAGATTGGTAAGCCCATCAGTCCAGACAGTGGTCCATGTGCCGGTGGAGGACTCTGCGGCTACCGCGGCTCCCGCTTCCTCAGCAGGCACGCCGGGTTGCGGAGTCATTCGGAATGCTGCCAGAATATCAGTGTCCTTGGTCACGTAGTCGGGAGTGTAATAAGTCAATCTGTAATCTTTAACGCCGGCCTTGAATCCAACACTTGCTTTGGTTTCCGTCTGCGGTGACATAGGTTCCTCCCCCAAGTTCAATCAATCAGTTTTGCCAGGATGGTGAGGTCTGCTCGACGCGTGAAGCATCCCACAGTAGTTCATCGATTGCGGGTGGTAAACCCCTCGTCGTACTTACCGGCCATGGGGTGGGAGCGACTCCGGCTGTGGCTGCCGGGCGATACAATAGAGGTCTCTCTCGATGGTGGAGCACTACTATTGTATATTGTTCCCGGGATGTCACGCAACCTAGCCTGATCAGTATTTACAGAATACTCGTACGAGCTGTTCCTTCGGCGGTGGATGGACGGTATTTTACTTAGCCTGAGCATTCGCCCCCCGTCCTCATAGTGTTTGCCAACAGCCAGTCCTTCTTGCCCTATCAGATAGCTGTCCTCGGCCGCACTATACCTAAGGCGAAAAATGGTGACCTCAGTGCCCTCAGCACCAGGACGGAGCGGGGCAGTCACGATATTGCTTGACCGCTGGCTCCGCCGCGGATGGCAACCGGACCAATTACCACGCGTTGGCATTGACCCGGAACTCATTAGGCATTAAACTGGTTGATTGACGAGTGGCAGGTGGTACAAGCAAAATATCTTCAGAGGGAAGCTGGAATGCCGCGGGCGGCGCGGGGGACAACAAGTTATTCAGGATCATACCACATGGCGGTGGCAACCCCCGCCCGGAACCAATTTACCCAAAAGGCAGCGTTGATCGGGCGAGGAAAGTCAGTCCGCCCCCCCATTAGAGCAACCCCTTCACGTGGATTATTTTTTTGCTGGGTAGGGGGACGGGAAAAAATATTACGAGCCGACCCATACTAGACACGCTTAATTAAACTCACCGGATGCCATCACCTTTTCCACCAAGCGATCTGATACCAAAGACTTTTCTTCGTACAATTGGCTTGCAGAAAATCTTCTAATACCACTGGAATCTCACGGAAATCAATACTCTTGCTTTGGGGGTCACCGCAGCTGCCGGCAGGACGGGGCGTATCACCCAGATTATCGGCCCAGTCCTGGATGTTGCTTTCTGCCCCGGTGAGATGCCTAATATCTATAATTCCCTTATAGTCAAGGGGCGAGACCCAGCTGGCCAAGAAATAAATGTCACTTGCGAGGTACAACAATTGTTGGGAAATGATGAAGTTAGAGCTGTAGCTATGAGCGCGACGGACGGCCTGACAAGGGGGATGACAGTTATTGACACGGGGGCTCCCCTCAGTGTGCCCGTTGGTGAAGCTACTCTGGGACGAATTTTTAATGTTTTGGGAGAACCCGTCGACGATTTAGGTTCCATGGGTGCCGGCACAACATCTCCCATTCATAGAGCCGCTCCAGCCTTCACGCAGCTGGATACCAATCTATCTATCTCCGAGACGGGGATCAAAGTAGTAGACCTTTTGGCCCCTTACCGCCGTGGGGGAAAGATTGGGTTGTCCGGGGGAGCGGGGGTGGGGAAGACAGTACTAATCATGGAATTGATTAACAATATTGCTAAGGCTCACGGGGGTGTGTCCGTATTTGGTGGGGTAGGGGAGCGCACCCGAGAAGGGAATGACCTTTACATGGAGATGAAAGAGTCGAAGGTTATTAATGAACAGGATATTTCCGAATCAAAGGTGGCCTTGGTTTATGGTCAAATGAATGAGCCGCCTGGAGCTCGTATGAGGGTTGGTTTAACCGCCCTAACCATGGCCGAATACTTCAGGGATCATAATAAGCAAGACGTACTTCTATTCATCGACAATATTTTCCGATTTGTTCAAGCGGGATCCGAGGTTTCCGCTTTATTGGGTAGAACGCCTTCCGCCGTGGGGTACCAACCTACGCTCGGCACAGAAATGGGTTCTTTGCAAGAAAGAATTACTTCCACGAAGGAAGGATCCATAACCTCCATTCAGGCGGTCTATGTGCCCGCGGACGATTTGACCGACCCAGCTCCCGCCACAACATTCGCACATTTAGACGCTACCACCGTACTTTCCAGAGCATTAGCCGCCAAAGGCATTTATCCAGCAGTAGACCCCTTGGATTCAACTTCTACCATGCTTCAACCATGGATTGTGGGCGAACAACATTATGGAGCCGCACAAGGGGTGAAGCAAACTTTGCAACGTCACAAGGAACTTCAAGACATTATAGCTATTCTCGGACTCGATGAATTGTCGGAGGAGGACCGTTTGCTTGTGGCGAGGGCTAGAAAGATAGAACGTTTCTTGTCACAACCCTTTTTCGTAGCAGAGGTGTTTACTGGTTCCCCAGGGAAATACGTCACTCTTGCGGAAACTATCAAGGGTTTCCAAATGATCCTATCGGGAGAGTTGGACAGTCTTCCCGAACAATCTTTCTACTTGGTGGGTAGTATTGATGAAGCGACCGCAAAGGCTGCAATGCAGTAGTCTCACAAACGGAGATATGAAGAAATGACTTTGAACCTACGCGTGATGACCCCTAACCAAGTTGTCTGGGATTCAGAGGCTCAAGAGGTAATTCTATATACCATTAGTGGCCAGATTGGCGTATTGACTAATCATGCTCCACTCCTCACGGCTTTGGACATTGGGATATTGAAGATACGTATCGAGCAACGATGGTCCGTTTTGGCTTTGATGGGCGGTTTCGCTGTGGTAGACGAGAATCGGGTGACTATACTGGTAAATGAGGCGAACAAAGCTGCGGATCTCGATCCCCAGCAGGTTAAGGAGAGCCACCTGACTGCTCAGGCTGAGCCCGCCCGAGCCGAGGGGAGAAGACAAACTATCGAGGCTAATTTAGCATTTCGGAGAGCTAAGGCACGACCAGACACGATCGCCGCAACTCCCGCCTCTGGGGGAATTGGGTAGGGTCACCCTCCCGAGCGGGACCTTCGAAAGTTACAACCTCAATATTTATGTTCGGACTCCTCCCCTTGGGCTGCCCCTGGCAAAAGGGGGGGGGGGAGGGGGTCTGACTAGGTTTACCTACTATTGGATTTGAACCAATGACTCTCGCCGTATGAAAGCGACACTCTGACCACTGAGTTAAGTAGGCTTTTACCCACATATATTGTAACCACCACCGGGGGGGGGCAATGATGAATCTGCTCGGGATCCCAATGAAAGCGCTTGCAGCATACGCAGCGCTCCGGCAAAAGAAGTAGTGAATAATGTGACCCCTACTTGGGCGGAGGGGGCCCCACTAAGATATGTAACGGCAGGGTGCTTAACCCACAAGTTCACGGATTTTTATACTCCGTCGGCCCATTAATGAGGTTTCATCGGTTTATCCATACCACTATTGCGCAATGACAGATCCGCCTGGCCCATGGTACACACAGAGCCAGATTTGGAGCCGCCAAATCATTAGGAAGATCCAGCTACGTTTGGCTGTCGGACAATGGGGGCGGAGCTCCGATGTGCGTGCCCCACCAGACATAGATATGGTGTATGAGCCGAAAAATCTCTGGATACATACCTATGAAGGTAGGTGCAGCGGCACGGGCGGCCATCAGCATCGGTCCGGGTGGCGCCGACGGCACTGGGTTTATGGCAATGGGCAAACAATGGCGCATGGGTACTGCCAGCTGTTGTTGGCCGACGGGAATGGGACTCGCCCGGAGGACAATACTTCTTCCGTTTCTTTTTCCACAGAACAACGGTCATGACTCACCGTCGCACAATATAATGCAAGCACGGGACGCCCGCGGCTAAAACGCCAGGAACCAGACTTGAACTGGTGGCACGAGGATTTTCAATCCTCCGCTCTACCAACTGAGCTATCCCGGCCAACTGGATGAGGTGGCTAACTCCGCCGCCCCTTGTCTGTAGCTGGGGCTCCGCCACCACCAAGCACTATGCGGTTATCGAGCCCCCAACTCCGTTGCGTGATGGGGTACACCTGGGGCCACGATCGCTGCACTAGTGATGGTGGGCACCCGTCCCATGGAACCAAATAGCATTGTCTTTTAGTAATGCCCAGGTGCAAGAGGTTACGGGACATACCATAAAAGCCGGCAGGCATCCCAATCTTGTAGAAATTGTTGGTTGGTATGTAATACATTGTAGCACATAATGTGGTTTCACGCAATGGGAAGAAATTGCGAGCTACGCACATACTCACGAAAATTACGAGTCAAGGCCTGTGCCGTGACCGCGTGTCGGACGTCTAGCAAGTGGTGGCCACTCGCATGTTGCATGGTGCGGTCGTTGGAAGGCGTCCGGTTGGCCGCAACACATTGGCTGGAGTTGCTGCCCGCTGGCGAATATCTTCCTGCTGCCGCAGATGCAGCATACGATAACCATCCTTATTGGCCACACACAGGGCCAGTGGCGGTCACCTCCACCATAATCTATATCGCGTATAGACCCGTGCCATTTCGTGCCGCGCGATGATACACCATCATAGACATAAAATTGTTATTCTGTCCGCCCCGGCAACGAGGGCTGACCCTATTTCCCCGCCGGTGGGTGACGGGCTCCATCAATAATCAGTGAATAAGTCTGGCGCACCCCATTTTACACGCGTTGTTATGAGCGCCGGTTGCCCCCCGGGCGGAGCTCACCTATGAATGGGAATGGCCACCACTAAAAAAACGACCGTCCCTCGTTCGATAGTTTTGGCTGCAACCGACAGATATGACTAGTACTTGCGTGGCCAGGAGTAACTATTAATAGTGGTACGTTACCATAATCTACGACCGAATAGCGCGCCGCAAAGGATTGATCAAATGAAGTGGAAGAAGATTCTACCGATCGACCGAGAGGCAATGATCCGGGAGTCTCACAAACAATAGGATGATCCTGGCATGAAAATAGCGGTTCATGGTAAAGGCGGCACAGGTAAATCAACCACAAGTTGTAACACCCCAATTGCTTTGGCAAGACGTGGCAAGCGCGTTTTACAAATTGGGTGCGACCCCAAAAATGATAGTACTCTTACCCCCACGGGACCCCTTATTCCTACTATTATAGATACTTTGCAATCCAAGGATCATCATTATGAGGATGTTCGGCCCGAAGATGTAACTCACAAGGGTTATGGAGGAGTCGATCGTGTGGAAGCCGGGGGGCCGCCCGCGGGAGCTGGGCGTGGTGGATACGTGGTGGGAGAGACCGCTAAATTGCCGAAAGAATCAAATGCTCCTCATGAATATGATACCATATCACTCGATGTCTCAGGCGATGTGGTCTGCGGAGGTTCTGCCTCCCCCCTAAACCATGCGGATTATCGCATTACAATCACGGATAATGGATCTGACGCATCACCCGCGACGAATTGTACTGTGGCATCCGTGAGAGAGAAGGCTCGTACGCACCCACTTCGTTTGGCGGGCCTCGTGGGAAATCGCACTCTGGGGAGGGATCTCATCGATAATTATGTGGAAGCTTGTCCAACGCCCGTATCGGAAGCACCACCTCTTGTTGAGCAGACTCGGGTTCCAAGGGTGAAGGGTAAAACATCATTTGAAATGGTTGAATCCCAACCCCACCCCAACCACGTTTGTGATCTCCACCTCGATATAGCGGATCAACCCTTGTCCCAGCCAGAGGGAATCGCACCGAAGGAAGTTTCCGATCGAGAATCATCTAGTTCACCTTCCGATTTTCACTCAAGTCCTATCGGAAATGAGAAGGGAGAAGATGATCAGGAGAATCCGCTTGGTCCCGTGACAATGATCCGAGATGATAAACGCATTCGTCCGGCCCATTAGTAGGGAGAACAACTCCATGTTGATGGAAGGACCCGAAACTATAACTTCCGAACGTGAGACAGGTAACTACCATACCTCCCGCCCCACAAGCCGCGTAGCCCGGTCATACAAAAAAATTGAAGATAGTTTTCCTCCAGTGGTCGGTACGAAAACACGTGGTCATTCCCCACAAAACGCCCCTGGAGTCATGATTTCCGCGGAGCCCCGTCACGCCATGGCGGAACCAGAGGAAGGAGATACTTCAGCTCAACCGGATGATCATGGAGAGTTAAAAAGGCTTTGCCCCCAAATAGTGGAGGATAGGGATCCCAGTGTTATCACACGGATTGGTACCTGCACTACGGAAATAATAAAGATGGATTCAGAGGGCATGGCGCCACGAATGGAGACCGAGGTTGGAATACCAATTGTGGTAGCAAGGGCGAATGGACTGGATCATGCTTCCACGCAGGGGGAAGACACTGTGCCCGCCGCCACGGCGCACCGTTGCGCAGAACATCTGAGCGTTGACGAAAGGGACCAGTGGCCAGCACGTCGCCCTACCAGATCCCTGAAACCCGTGGCGGCACTCAAAGAAACAAATCCTCCCTTGGTTCTTTCCGGATCATTACCCGCTATGGTTGCTTCCCAACCGAGTTCGGAATCGAAACGCCAATCTGTTAGGGCAGCGGGCTGGTTACCTGCTCGGAGGTACACGGACCTTCCTTCCCTAGGCGCTGGGGTGTATGTCTGCGGTGCAAATCCATTCTCGAGTCGCACAGCGACAACCCTGATGCGACGTCGGAAATGTAGATTGATCGGAGCGCCTCTCCCTATAGGTCCCGATGGAACACACGCTCGGACCGAAAAGATTTGTCCAGTATTTGGCATTCAACCCAGAGGTTCGAGGGAAAGGGAGGACGCGGCGCGGGAAGGCTCAAAGGATTACCCTGGTTTGGTACGCGGAAAATCCGTATTCTCAATGGGGGACAATCCTTTAGAAGTATCTCCAGCACGACTTCCTATAAGATGTGGAACGATTGTTCATGAGGTTGGTATCCCATATATGGATAAACGATACCAAGCTGCCGAATCAGCACCCTCGCGAGAGACATCTAGGGACGTGTGTATACCCATGCCGCGGGTCGTCAAAAAACCGGACAATTACGATCAGATACAACGTATGCGTGAGTCACAACCGGATTTAGCCATTACTGGAATGGCTAATGCTAATCCGCCGGAAGCGAGAGGTATTGATACCAAGTGGTCGGTCGAGTCCACTTTTGCTCCAACACATGGATTTGCCAATACGAGAGACATCCTCCAACTAGTGACCCGGTCGTTACGCCGTAGCAACGTGGGAGACCCTGGCCTGTACGGTCAATCAGAAAAATGACTCGATGATGTGGCAATTCCCCCCCCGCGGCTGGGGAGCCGCGTGCGTAACAACACATTCAAATTGGTAGGATCGTCGCCATACTGGATCGGCGGGGCCGGCCCTGCATCCGAGCAGCGGGGTAGAAACGTTTTCACGCAAAGACTAGTAAACCTTACCGATACTGCGTAACCTCTGGCACCGCTGTATCCGAAATACCTACAGAGCAGATAGGTGGAGAAAGAAAAAGAGAAATCCTATATGAAGATTCCTCAACTTCGGTGGAAACGAGAGTTTACCATATCCCATCTCCACCCTCCCCCGAGAAAGCAATTCCGCCATGCAAAAATGGGCTTCACACCTGTGTTCGCCGCGGGTACCGGTACCCTCATGGGTAAACATGTCGGGCCCACTGATCCTATTCGGGTTGTACTGTGGATTTATTGCAGCATTACCCCCGGGCCTTTACCATCTATCACTAGCGAGGATAGCCCCTGCCTCAGATAGAGGTATTGGCAGCGGCTCCGTTGTAAGCAGTTCCATCATAGGGCAACTGGTTATAATATTAGCCGTGTACCACTCACGTACCTACGTTACGTTGGTCAAACCGCATGCGATCACTCTGCTGGTATTTCCATACATTTTGCTCTGCAGGCACTGCATACGGCGCCATTTACGATTGAACGGAGAGGAGGGGGTGCCTCACACAACGACGGGCCTCCGCGCTGCTGCCGCGGCCGGTCAAGCTTACGCAGTCACTTCGAGGAGTATAACGGTTCGTCGAAACACATTACTGGACATTTCTCTCGTTTCGCTATCCCATTATGTCTTTCTGGTTAGCCCCGCACCTGCAAGGTTGGTAAAACTCATTATCCACCGCCATAGTGACCAGCTCATTCTCGCGATAAGTAGCATTTTTGGCTGGTTAGGCGGCTCCATCTTGCTCAAGCACTTGGTCGGACTACTAGCGGTTCCTGGGGCTACTTCGTATGGCAGTTCCTCTGGGCCGGGGCTGGTCGATGGAAGTCCTATTAATCGAATTTCTAGTATTATTGTTACGGCCCTTCGCTTTTTGTATCTTGGCAGATCTCCATTGCCCGTGCCCGCTACTCCCTTCCATGATAAATGGCATGAATTACGGCCGGACGGTGGTATTCCAAAGCTTTTGTGGCTCCACGCATGGCCCACTAGTGTATTCGATTACCGCAAAGGAGGTGTCCGGCCCTTTCGGTACGTGAAAAACTGCTACAATACGGCGAGCCCCATAAGAAAGGGAGTATCCCAGCGTTTCTTCCACGTGTGTGTAGGTAACGGAAGGCGGAGATTATCTCCGTCCTTTCTACCTAGTTCGTCAATTCTTGGTGGGGATCCGGATGGATATGTTAATACCGCGCCAGACAACCCTCCGGAGGGGGATTCCCATATTCACCAGGAGTGGGTCAGGCTCACTGGGCAGAAAGGGTCCTCCTTGAGTAAAGAATCAACGGATAGACCTGAAGCCTTGGAGCATGGGTACTCATCGATAGAAGTTACGGATACTGAAACCGGTTCTTACAGTCGTGGGAAGAGCGTTTTTGCTAAAAACTTCGATCCTTGCCCCAGCAAGAAATTATGTGGAAGAGTTATTGTGGATTTAAGATCCGCCTGGGTCTTTACACGTGGATCTTGCCGCAAGGTACCCTACAATTTTGCAAGGAGTTTATACCCGTCCCATGCGTCCGCCACGGAGGGGCGGGGCACTCGTAATTGGCGGAATAAACCCCTGAGTGGCATTATTAGTAGAAGTAACTGCTACGTATCCGCGGTGAGGAGACTGCTGCAAAAGCACGATGCTCGGTCTGTACCAATCCTCAAACGAAAGCCCCAGACCAAGTCGGCCTTGGTACCCGAAGTCTCCCTGGGCGCAGGGCATGATATTCGCGGAACGAAGGTTAAGAATGTAGATTATGTCACCAATGATAGGACGGGGATTACCAGAGTGTGGAAACGGCCCGTGATGCAACCGGACTATCGACGTAATTTGGTAATAGGATCAATGCGCGCCCGAAGGCGCAAGACCTTAGTGTGGGAACTATTGCAATACCGAACGAAATCTGCCTTATCACTTAGACTTTCTGAAAAATCTGCTTCACTTCACTCTATGCCAGACGTGAATGCAGAATCAATTTATGCGTCCTGCCCATCGGGGGAGGAACCAGGATTGAAGCACCCCGACTCTCACGCCGCCACGGCAGTTGTTGGAGTTACTCGCATTGCGGGAAGGGGATGGGATTTTTCAACTGCACACTGGGTAAGAGGTTGCTTATTGATCTCCCAGGCATATATCAGAAGAAATATTGTGTTACCCACGTTAATCATATTAAAGAATATTGGTTACTTAGTAGCATTCCAAACGACTGACTGGGCAGAGGACTGGAAAGATTTGCGTAACGAAATTTACGTGGGATGCAATTATGAGGGTGCTGAAGTTGCATCAAAGGGGTTGCCCCCGCAATGGTATAAGGAAGGTGTCCAGATCAAGGTCGTGAATCCTTTCTATCTGGAGCACCGATATATTGTTGCGCCTAAGCAATCAATAACGCTGGGGCATCACGGCGATAAGGAAATTGATCCCGCTGTATCGACCCGGGCAAGATCGTATGGCCGTGGGAACCTTGGTGAAGACTTGGGATACGGTTATTTGACCACGACGGGGTATCAAGTGTCGCTGCCCTTTGGCGGTAGGAGGAGGCAAGCTCCGCCCTTTTGGGCACCCTTTCTGAGGGACGCAAAAAGGAAGTGGGGAGGGAAGGTCTCGGGGATTAAAAAAATTATTAGTGTTAAGTTCTTCAGTCGATTCGGTAGGGGCCCAAACCTCTTTGCAGGGCACCGCAAGCCCCCGGTGGGAACTAGTACCGGTGGAACCAGGGGTGATAGTGTGCCGGGCGTTGAGCCGGGCGGGCATGGAAGATACTCTTATGGGCTCAATGGCGTAAGTAATGACTCCTCGGTAAAAGAAGTCACACTTGGCAGTGAGTGTCTGCGGGTAGCAGCTACGCCGGGGCTGTCCGAATACATGGCTCGCCTAGGTATCGAGGAATTAGATTCTTTGGCCCGGAGTGATGGTAGGGCCGGCGACCAGACCTTGGGGTCACCTCGCGGAGAAGGCATTTCTTATGGCTCACCGAGTGGTGAGGACCAGCGGCATTTTGATGGGCCCTTCCCCAGCAAGACACCGATTCCAACAACTCGGGCGACTCCCGGGGTGCATACACGACCAAGCCGCCAAATAATGATCCGTTTAGGCAGAGACCTGTTCAGAAATGCGCGTAGAATTATGCTCAGCTACCGAACCCTTTCCACCTGCTTCAACGTACGATTAGTTAGGAGACTCGCGAGACACGTAGCAAGGGTTCGTAATTACGCAGGAACGTATTTCGGCCGATGGAAAGATTGTTTAGAGAGTAACACAAGGTCATTCGGTAGGGCTGGAGATTCAACCACTGGTCGAGGAGACATAGTTCTACCCGCCAGGCGCAGTCGGGGCATGAGATTAATCTCCATCTCCCGGGCGTACGCATTTTGCGTAATATGGCGTCTAAGCTTAAAAAAGTGCCCTCATTCAATAGACATAGACTCGGAGCGCCGGAAATTGCGCTTCAGCGTGAAACAAGATACGCACTTTCCAGCAGTCTCCGCCGAGGAGCAGGGAAAACCGCCGGGTGGGGAACCCCAAGCCATGGTAAGAAGGGCCTGGAAGAAACGGTTGCGGGATCTGCAGCGATACGATGTGCCCATGGATGTATGGCGCGGAATAGCGTCGCAGGGATGGCACGCCGAGGTTGGGCGCCTATACAATGATCCTCGAGGGAGAGATCAATCAATAGGCCTCAGCATAGCAATTCCCCCGCATGCAACGTCCACTGGGGCTACCCCGGCGGGCATAACACGGGTTGGGAAGATTGATAAGCGGTGTAACAGCAATCTCATGTTGCAGGGTCATCTGGGGCTGACGCCCCCCCTGGCGGACGCTCAGGTGTGCCCGCGCTCAGTGGCGCGGCAAAGGGAAGTGTTCGCATTGAATGCTTGCGCCTGGAGCGGCAAAGGGCGAGATTGGGTCATTAATTGTGAAAATGGGGGGGGGGCCAGAGGCCGAATAGGCGGCGAAAACGGTATCAATTTCAATCTTCGATTGTGGCTATACATAGGGGTCCTCAGTCGGTTCCATATCCTGGAAATGCCTAAATGTGAAGCGACATGCAGCCTAAAAAGTTTCACGTACGATCCGGATATATCTTTCATAGTTAAACGTACCTTCGCAATTGACCCGGGCAACCCAAACTGGGTAGTGAGCGGAACCACCCGGGAGGGGCTTATTGATAGGTGGGACTTTAGATCCGAACAAGTGGCGGCTGGAATGGCGAGAGTACAAGATACTCTGAGCTCCCTGCACGCTTTGCCCGCCATATCTGATCCTGCCGGATCCTCTCGCCTGGAATCAATCTATGAAAGGATGCTGATAGATACGGATCTACTTCTTCACTATGTCCGGGCGACTAGGGCGCGGGGAGCACTGCTGGAAAATCTGGGCCACCGTATCCCGGTAGCAGTAAGCGATCAATTTCTGGCGTGCAAGATGCTCAGTATTTCTCTTAACCTCCAACATCGCTTCAAAGTTATATTATATCTGGTTCCCTATGAGGAACCTATGCCGCGCATTAGGGTTCTAGGTAATAGGAACAGAATGATTTCTTACTCGTCCCATATTGGTGACGCTCTGCTCCCGGAGCGCCGCGTGGAACTGGGGATACTGGAGTCCCTGCACGGGGGGGAGCCTGATAGCGGTAACCAAGAGCTCGGACGCCAGGGAAGCGCCGCGGGGAGCCATGAACAACGGAACGGGGAACCCCCGGCGCGAGATCGACGTGGCGTGGAAGCAGAAACCCGAATACTTCAAAATATTATTTGGCCTTACCATCGACTAGAGGACTTGAGTTTTACAAATAGGTTCTGGCTTAATACGAGCGAAGGAAGCCGATTTGCCATGCTTAGAGTTTGCTTGTATTCTTGAAAAACCATTATGGTTAATTGAGCGAAGCCAGGATGGCTGCTACATGGCGGAGGAGTGCTGACGTTCACTGTGAGGAATCCCGCCGCACTTAGTAATTAACTTAATGGTGCGCGGGCCAGAAGGTAAATTTCCACAATGCCTGCGACCACGGCCGCACCCGCCGCAGAAGCGGCTATTAGTTCAGTCCGCACCCCAGCTATGCGCTACAATGCGAGGCTGCTTCACCTACACTGACTTCGATTCATCAAAGTTGTAACTTGCCACCCCGCGCGTAAGCCCCACTTAGAAACACATGGTTGTGACACAATATACGATGTCTTCAGTGCGCTACCAATGGAATAAGCCTCTAGTCCCAATGAATATGTATATTCATCAGCCAAAACAATGTTTATTTTTAGCAAATAATCAGTAACCTGTTCATTCACTTGTGACTAGGATCATGAGGGGCCTAAAATCGGGTCTGCAAAACAAGTTTATAAAGATTTGGCTGATTCGCAGGCGCGGGAGACAATTGGGTCCGGCGAATGTTCCCAGCTCTTATGTGCCCCATATGCTCCTCGATGGGGTCCGAGCAATTTATTTCCTTTCGGACCGGTGGAAACGAGGGTCACGTTATTTGCAATACACTGATACCCCAGCTAGTTCAGGGCTCACGGCTTCATCAAACACTTTTGGTCGGAGGATCCAATGGCACATCCAGTAAAGATTTATGATACATGTGTTGGCTGTACCCAATGCGTGAGAGCTTGTCCTACAGATGTATTAGAAATGGTACCATGGGATGGATGTAAGGCTAACCAAGTAGCTTCTGCTCCCAGAACGGAAGACTGCGTTGGATGTAAAAGGTGTGAATCCGCTTGCCCGACGGATTTCCTAAGTGTGCGCGTCTACTTGGGACCCGAGACAACTCGAAGTATGGGTCTGGCCTATTGATTGTGGGCTCGCCAGGTTTGGAGTAATCGAGGGGGGAAGGGTCTTCCCTCCCCAATAGTATAGTGCCCGAAGGGCTCAACCCCCTACTGATAAGACCTCGGGCCCATTCGGCTGTAGGGAACGGCGGCCCTTCGATCCCCGCGTCTGCCCGCCCCGATTGCTAGCAACTTTCCCTGGCTAACTGATAATTGTCCCCCGCTCTACGTTCATTCCTGTTCCCATTATTATTATTATTATTATTCGTGGCCACGCCCTCCCTTTCAAGGGGGGGGGGGAGGGGCCACTCACTGATACAACCACGGAATCAGTTCGCCAGGGTTTCTATCAATGACTCACATGTATACCATTTCGGTTCCGATGATCAACCTATTCGTTCGGTCTGTGGAGAGGATTATCACTAAATCGATATGTGTCCCCGCAAGGTCAGTTTACGACGTATACTAGGCGGCGGACCCCCACAGGGGGCCCGATGGCAGCGTTGGTGACTCCGTGAGCCGGCAGTTTGATCTGGGGCCCACGACGGCTGATTCCCTATGATGCCGCTACACGCGCAGTAGCCAAGGACTTGCCTGAGCTCAACAAGGTATTTAACTTTTTCGGTGGTTCAACAATTATTCCTGCTAACTCGTAGGCTGTCGGCCCCCTGGGTGGGGAGGTTGTCTATGCGCAGCTGCGAATTTCAAACATGCGTTTTGTAGCTATAACATGGATAATCCCATCCCCCCTCCTTTGGCAAGGCCTGTAACCCTTGGCTGGCGGTCCCTTGCGTGGCTTGGGTTTTTCCGCCTGGGCGGACCTTACTCAATGAGTAGGGGGAAGCATTTATTCACTAGCAGTTCCTTGGTGCCCTATCGCCTACCCCTCGCCGGTATGGACTCAATCATGGGCAGGCCCTCGCGGGGCCACAGACGATCTCTCATGCAGTCAGTATGATCGACGCCACACCCTCCTACGCCGGCAGGCGTAGGTTGTAATGGAGCGCGTATTTCCTCTACCGGCCGTACGGGCGTGGCGGCAGCCATTCCTAGGCCCGAACGAGGCACCACCTGCCAAACCCGGTGGCCCGCTAATTGATTGTGCCCACCATGCCGCCGGGCAAGGGGTGGCTCTGCACGCAGCGAAACAAATTGTTTGTGGAGAGGTAGCCGCCAGCTGTAGGTGCTATATCAGCTTAGGGATAATCAACCGTCACCGTTGTGGGAGCAACAGTATCAACCACACGTAACCTCCCCCCGCGCCACACCAAGCGCTCCACGTGGCAGGGGGGGGCTTCCTCTGCGCAAAGCATCTTGAATATTTTTATTTCACCTTGCCCCCCCCATCGCCTATAATTAATTGACACCGCCGATTCTCACTCCAACTAAGCTCCGCCTTCGGAATTGAGTCGGCGGCGTTGGCGCTGCCCTCCGCCGCGGGGGTCGACGGCCACTCGTCCTGCTAATTCCTGAATAACTGCCGGGAACAGGCTGTGGGGGTAACCGCTCATTCCCCCAAATCTCATGATGACCTGTGGCTCACACACGGGGGGTAAGAACCCTGAGCCACGCACGGTATCGACGGCCCCTTCACATAAAGGGGATTCTTGACTAAGCAAAGAAGATTCGGCCGAAGAGCGCCCACTGGCTGTGGGTGCATAAGCATCGTATCAGCCGCCCGTGGCTGTGCAGACCCCTCCCTGATGGGTTGACCCCTGAGTGGCAAATCCGAGTTGTAGGGAACCCTGAGGAAGCTACAATTGCTGGTCCTTCCCCTCGCCAACCCTTGGAAATTCTGGTGTGTAGATGAATTGCAAATGTGAGCCGAGTGATCAGGGCCCGAGTCTCTTTGGGGTCCCGATTCCAATGATATCCCCACGCCTCGTTAGCCCGTACTGCTCCGGGAAGAATACCGAGAGTTGAAAGGAGGAAGCCCAGGCTAATTATTCGATAACTCCGACGATCTAATCGTTGGGGTAATTTACTCTCGCGGCGACCTATGTGCAAAGGGATAGGGATGTTAAGCAACCTCTCGTCGTGCCCCCCAGCAATGCCCTCTATAAAGGCGGACCGCGCAGGGGTACAAGGATCATCAACAACGATATCAATATCCGTATGTTCACCCGCAGTAACCACCGGGAAAGCCATTGCTAACAAAGACCCGCGTAGGAGAGTCGCGTAGCTGGGCGTCATCGTACTCACATGCATCATCAACCGATGGGACTGCGAAGCAGGCACTGAAACTGTGGATCGCGGCATATCCCCGGAGGCGCCCGCAGCGGCAGAACCATGAGTCGACGTTGCGCTTGGTGCGGTAATCGTGCCCAACCATTTGTTATGGCCACAAATAATAGCCATATGAATTGAACGGGGACTCCGCGAGAGAAACGTGGATGACTCATACAGATCACTCGGTGGTGAGTGCCCAGTGTAAAGCCAGCGGTTCGAGAGGGATCCTGTTGCACAGACGGAAGCAATTGCCGCGCCTCCCCGGCCCGAATCATCTAGTTCCTCACTCTTGCTCCCGGTTACTGACCCCCCCCGATAAGGAATAGTTACAGGAAAAGGGAGTGAAAGGGATATGTGAGTCAACACTCGTTCCGGGGTTCCGGGTGCCATAATGATCGGGATACCCTGCATCATCTACTCCTCCGAAGCGGGATTGGTCAGCCGCGCGGTCTCTGCTGTTCAATAGATTGAGCATGATTGGTCCGCGTAAGCAGCAAGCAAGGTCCACAGATGCACCTTGGCAGTCTTTGCATCGAAGTTCCTGCTGCGGAGACAATTGTGCATACATATACATACATGTATATGCATATATATATATATATACTCGGGCGCGCGTACAAATAGAAGCATTTGCGTATGTAAATACCATGCAGACACCGCTGCCCGGACTCAAACCGGGACGGACGCCTTTAGCTTAGCACTGCCCCACCCCCCCCCAGGAGCAGCGTGTCTACCGGTTTCACCACGGTGGACTCCACCTCCAGTGGGATGTGGGCATAATAGCATACCCTGCGTCAAATCGCCAAATAACGCCGTGAGTTATCCATATGGTTGGTTTGCATGCAGGCTAATTTAAACCTCAGTTAGCTCGCCTGTGGCAATGAATAACGGCATAACGAAACATTTACAGAGACACTCTGGGGCAGAACACGTTGTGACTGACGCGCTATACCGCCCAGCGACCGTGGGCTATGCGGTTATTCTGTCCAGCAGTTCAGCGCAGAACCAGTATTTTGCATCATCACATGCAGGCGGTAAGCCGTCCTTTCAGTCCGTTTCATGTCATGAAGAAGTAGTTAGCCCTGGAAAAGACCAGGTCGGGCGACCACGTTGGACCTGGCTAGGCCCCGACGTGAAACCATAATGTGTTTTCGCAAGAGCAGTCAGGTTGACCCGCCCGATAGTACCTTCCCCACCACTCCGTCTTCCCAATCTGTGATTCCGTTGTCAAGTGATTTCCCGTGTCTAACTCATTCCATGCTTGGTCGCCCGTGGCGCTGCCCTATCCGCGAGGAATGAAGAGCCCCCCCTACCCAAAGACCCGGGGGGGGCATGCCAAGAGCTCTCTATAGTACTTTGATGAGCTCGCTCCGCCTCGTTCTGTTTCGTCTAAGGTTTCATCCTGTATGTGACTCCGCAGTGAGAAATAAAAAACCAATGCGGAGATGAAAGAACAGACCGGTTGTGGCTGGCAGGTTGGCTCATCCTTTACCTTTAGCGGCCGTCCGGAGCAGCCCCGCCGGTCGCCCCGCGCGGGCGGCCCGGAGAAGGAGTTACTTCCTCCACGCCATGCTCGTCCCGTGGTAGTAGCCACGGACGGCTGGTAATCATGAATCCGTGCATGTCCCGCCGTCACATCTCTACCCTTTCCGCTTCTACCTGCCGGGCCTGAACGCGGGTGGGTCTACCCCTGTCCTGGGTATAGATTCGCCCGTCCTACCAATCCCGGCCGGGTGAGTCAAGGGAATATCGTGGTGAGGTAGTAAATTACTTCCCAAGGGCGGGGATCAAATCTTCCTTGTCCGAGCATATATTATCCACCACGAATCGAGCCATTCTTTGCCGGTGCCCTGTCTTGCTATACCGTGTTGCCCTGCGGGTACGCGCCTTGCAGAAGTGGCCGACCCCACGCCTAGCGCGGTGATTGCCCAGAACTCTCCCCTGAATAACTGCGCCTTTCACCCGGGGCTGCCCCCACTCCTGGGTAGATCTGCGGCAAACCATCAAAACTCTGCAGCTTGAGACTCTGACACTCGGGCCTAATCTCAAGTCTAGCAGTGTTGAATTACGAGTACCATAAAATCTCCCAGGTTCCACCACAAGTTGCTCACCCCCAATTTCGATCACTGCGTACGTAACCATCACATAATTTGATTAACAAATGATAAATGACTGTGGATTGAGCGTTGATGGCTATGGTGGAATAAGTATTCGCGATTGCTCAGTATACATACCGCGGGGTTCTAAAATGAGAATGAGGGCGGTTTCACGTTTCTTGCTTGGGGCTCAATTGCAAGCACCCGAGCGGGAGGACATTCTTTCATTCATTTATGCCCGCCCCTCACTCCACCCCACTGGGGAATTCGCGGAAAGGTTTCCGGTGGGCCGAAAACTGCAGTTACCCCGCGGTTAGGTGCGAATTACAGTTCTATTATCTCCTCCTCCCCTCTCCCTTTGGCTATTGTGCTATTGAGTACCGGGAGTAGTGGAGTAACCCCATTCCCTTGGGATATACTACTGGGCCAATCCGGTGGTGGCACGCCCAGGCATAGAGTGGTGGTTGGCCCCTCCCGCTCACACTGGGTTGGGCAGTGCAACTCACGACTACCAGGGTCGATTAGGCAGTATAAGCTCTACGTGTGCCCCCTTACCCTGGATCTGGGGCAATTACTGCTCAAACTTATTTGGCCCAGCGATGGGGCGAGGGAGGCGGTTCAAGGACCGCGCGGGAGGGAATGTTAATAGGGTCTCTAGCCGCCCGTTGGCCCAACTTCCGTCCGTCAATCCGTCCGTCCGTCGGCCAGGTGATTAATAATAGTATGAATACTGTGCG